CAATCTTTGTTTCTTTTTCTCTCTTTGAATGAGACTTTTTTTTGCCATAATTAATTAAGTTAGTTTATATCCAGGAATAAAAATATAGATAAAATACGTGGATTTTGATTTTTCCTTCTTTTTATGCAGATAGATTAGATAATATCTATATCTCCTCAAATCGAAAAGAATTAACCAAATTTGCCCGATGTAGAGGCGATTAAGAAAGCTGCATAGGTGAATATATAACCTACGGAAAAATGAGCTAATCCAACTAATCGTGCTTGAACAATGGAAAGAGCTACCGGCTTGTCTCTCCATCGAACTAAATTAGCCAAAGGTGTGCGTTCATGGGCCCATGCGAGAGTTTCAATCAGTTCTTGCCAATATCCACGCCAGGAAATAAGAAACATAAATCCAGTAGCCCAAACAAGATGTCCTAATAAGAACATCCACGCCCAGACAGATAAACTGTTCATACCAAAAGGATTGTATCCATTAATAAGTTGTGAAGAGTTTAACCAGAGATAATCTCTTAACCATCCCATTAAATAAGTGGACGACTCATTAAATTGAGCTACATTCCCCTGCCATAAAGTGATATGCTTCCAATGCCAATAGAAAGTAACCCATCCAATGGTATTCAACATCCAGAAAACTGCCAAATAAAAAGAATCCCAGGCCGAAATATCGCAAGTACCACCCCGTCCCGGACCATCGCAAGGAAAACTATAACCAAAATCTTTCTTATCAGGCATTAGCTTGGAACCACGCGCATCTAAAGCGCCTTTTACTAAAATCAATGTAGTTGTATGCAAACCTAGAGCAATAGCATGATGAACCAAAAAGTCTCCAGGACCAATTGTCAAGAACAGTGAATTTTTATTATCGTTAATAGCATTCAACCAACCGGGTAACCATATGCTTTTACCAGCATTGAATGCTGGATCATTTGCTGAAGATAAGAGTACATCAAAACCATATAAGGCCTTACCATGAGCAGATTGTATCCACTGAGCAAATATAGGCTCGATCAATATTTGTTTTTCTGGAGTACCAAAAGCAAGCATAACATCGTTATGAACATAAAGTCCCAAGGTATGAAAACCTAGAAATAAACTAGCCCAACTCAAATGAGATATTATAGCTTCCTTATGTTCCAACATTCTTGCCAATACATTATCCTTATTCTGTTCTGGATTATAATCTCTAATAAGGAATATAGCTCCATGAGCAAACGCTCCTGTCATAATGAATCCGGCAATGTATTGATGATGAGTATACAATGCAGCTTGGGTAGTGAAGTCTTGTGCTATGAATGCATAAGCGGGTAAAGAATACATGTGCTGAGCTACCAAGGAAGTGATAACCCCCAAAGAAGCTAGAGCGAGACCTAATTGAAAGTGAAGAGAATTATTTATTGTGTTATAAAGACCCTTATGTCCGCGGCCTAATAGGCCTCCGGGAGGAATATGTGCTTCTAAAATATCTTTTATACTGTGACCAATCCCAAAGTTAGTTCTATACATATGACCAGCAATAAAAAAGACAAATGCAATAGCTAAATGATGATGAGCAATATCAGTTAGCCATAAACTTTGAGTTTGTGGATGGAATCCTCCGAGAAGAGTTAAAATAGCAGTTCCCGACCCTTGAGAAGTGCCAAATAAATGATTACTGGAATCAGGATTTTGAGCATAAAGATTCCACTGACCTGTAAAAAGTGGTTCTAACCCTTGGGGATACGGTAATACATTCAAGAAATTATCCCATCTTATGTGCTCCCCCCTTGACTCAGGAATAGCGACATGGACTAAATGTCCCGTCCAAGCCAAAGAACTGACTCCGAAGAGCCCCGACAAATGATGATTGAGACGAGATTCGGCATTTTTAAACCATGAAACATTTGGTTTCCATTGAGGTTGTAAATGCAACCGACCCGCTATTAAAAAGATAGCAGAAAGAAATAGCAAGAAAAGAGCTCCGGTATAAAGCTCTTCATTAGTGCGTAAGCCAATTGTATACCACCACTGATAAACACCAGAATAAGCAATATTGACCGGACCGGGAGCGCCTCCTCGGGTAAAGGCTTCTACGGCCGGTTGACCAAAATGAGGATCCCAAATTGCATGAGCAATAGGTCTTACATGTAAGGGGTCGTGGACCCATGCTTCGAAATTGCCTTGCCAAGCCACGTGAAACAAATTACCAGAGGTCCACAAAAAGATTATGGCTAACTGACCAAAGTGAGAAGAAAAAATCTTTTGATAAAGGCGTTCTTCGGTAATATCATCATGACTCTCAAAGTCATGTGCAGTAGCAATACCAAACCAAATACGACGAGTAGTTGGGTCCTGGGCCAAGCCTTGGCTGAACTTTGGAAATCTTGATGCCATAATGTTCAAATCCTCCTAGCCATTATCCTACTGCAATAATTCTTGCTAGGAAGAACGCCCATGTTGTGGCTATTCCACCCAGAAGGTAATGAGCTACTCCTACAGCACGTCCTTGGACAATACTCAAGGCTCTGGGCTGGATAGCAGGAGCAACCTTTAATTTGTTATGGGCCCAAACAATAGATTCAATCAGTTCTTGCCAATACCCACGGCCACTGAATAGGAACATTAAACTAAAGGCCCAAACAAAATGAGCACCTAAGAAGAAAAGACCATATGCAGATAATGAAGAACCGTAAGATTGGATTACTTGAGAGGCTTGTGCCCATAGAAAGTCACGGAGCCACCCGTTAATTGTAACGGAACTTTGTGCAAAGTTTCCTCCCGTGATATGAGTTACCATTCCCTGATCACTGATACTACCCCAAACATCGGACTGCATTTTCCAGCTGAAATGGAATATTACTACCGAAATTGCATTGTACATCCAAAATAACCCTAGGAAGACATGATCCCAGGCAGATACTTGACATGTTCCTCCTCTACCAGGCCCATCGCAAGGAAAACGAAAACCAAGATTCACTTTATCAGGTATTAAACGAGAGCTACGGGCAAATAAAACACCTTTAAGTAGTATTAATACAGTCACATGGATAGTAAATGCATGAATATGGTGCACTAAAAAATCTGCAGTTCCTAATGGAATAGGTAACAAAGCCACTTTGGCACCTACTGCTACCAAATCACCACCTCCCCAGGTTAAACTGGTGCTTGCTGTTGCATCAGGAGCTGTCAAACTAGGTGCTGAGGCATGAGTGTTTTGTATCCATTGAGCAAAGATAGGTTGTAATTGTATAGCAGTATCTGAAAACATATCTTGAGGACGTCCTAAAGCACTCATAGTATCATTATGAATATATAGACCAAAACTATGGAAGCCTAAGAATATACATGCCCAGTTGAGGTGTGATACAATTGCATCACGATGTCTCAGAACACGATCTAAAAGATTGTTGTATTGAGTAGTCGGATCATAGTCTCTTACCATAAAAATAGCTGAATGTGCAGCAGCGCCAACTATTAGAAATCCACCAATCCACATGTGGTGCGTGAACAGAGAGAGTTGGGTACCATAGTCAATGGCTAGATATGGATAGGGGGGCATAGAATACATATGGTGAGCTACGACAATAGTTAAAGATCCTAACATAGCTAGGTTAAGAGCTAATTGAGCATGCCATGAGGTAGTTAAGATCTCGTAAAGACCTCTATGACCTTCCCCTGTAAATGGACCTTTATGAGCTTCCAAAATTTCCTTGAGGTTATGTCCAATACCCCAATTAGTCCTATACATATGACCAGCGATTATAAAAAGAATTGCAATAGCCAAATGGTGATGTGCAGTATCGGTCAGCCACAGACCCCCCGTTACCGGATTGAGTCCCCCACGAAAAGTCAAAAATTCGGAATATTCCGACCAATTCAGGGTGAAAAATGGGGTCAATCCCTCAGCAAAACTGGGATAAAGTTGAGCTAAAAGATCGCGATTTGAAATAAATTCATGAGGAAGTGGTATCTCTTTAGGGTCCACTCCAGCATCTAGGAGTTGGTTAATAGGTAAAGAAACGTGTACTTGGTGTCCTGCCCAAGATAGAGACCCGATTCCTAGTAACCCTGCTAAATGGTGGTTCAACATGGATTCTACATCTTGGAACCAAGCTAATTTTGGAGCAGCTTTGTGATAATGAAACCAACCAGCAAAAAGCATTAACGCTGCAAAGATCAATGCACCAATTGCGGTGCAGTAAAGTTGTAATTCACTAGTTATTCCGGATGCTCGCCAAATCTGGAAGAACCCAGAGGTTATTTGTATTCCTCGAAAACCTCCACCTACATCTCCATTCAAAATTTCTTGACCTACTATTGGCCAAACTACCTGAGCACTGGGTTTGATGTGAGTAGGATCACCCAGCCATGCTTCATAATTGGAGAAACGAGCGCCATGAAAGTACATCCCACTTAGCCAAATAAAGATGATAGCTAGTTGACCAAAATGAGCGCTAAATACTTTGCGAGAGATCTCTTCTAAATCATTGGTATGGCTATCAAAATCGTGAGCATCAGCATGTAGGTTCCAGATCCAAGTGGTAGTATTAGGTCCCTTAGCTAGTGTCTTTGAGAAATGACCAGGTTTAGCCCATTTTTCAAAAGATGTTTTAATAGGATCCCTCTCCACCACGATCTTTACTTCTGGTTCCGGTGAACGAATGATCATTGAGTTCTCCTATTTCCAGACGAGACATGAGAAAAAACCCGCCAACAGGAATTAATTGAACGATTAGATATATGTTTTCAACTCGTTCCTCTCTTTATTTCCTAGTTCAGGACTGGAGCGACTATGATACGGGAAGTCGATCTGAGGCAGGTGTTCAAACTTATTATGACATATTCCATAGGTGCTCAATGGACCGTCAAACGTCTTTCCCCTTTCCCACTGGGTGGGAAAAAGCATTTTTCGGTGTAATATCATCATTTTCATATCCAGATTTATTATACCCATATATCTGGGCCCATATGTCCCAGATCACATTTGGGAATCACAATAACTTTTAAATTATTCATGTTATGTATAAATTATTAATGGATCCTTAATAAATTATATCTACGAACGGGATTTACCCCTATTCAAGAGATCCCTTTCATTAACGATCCATAAAAGGTATTCTTTGTTATATTATCAATATATTTTTTATAAAATGACAACGCAATAAAAGGAACTAATTTGATCGAATAGTATGAGACATTTATTTATCCTGGATGGATAAAATATTTTATAATCCATACGATTTACCAGTATGGTAATAGAGAGATTATTATTCTCCAAAACGTCCCGTAATCTTTAACCAATTTTGTGCTTCGATATAATTGCTTGGAGCAAGCGCTATAGCTTGTTTCCAATACTCAGCAGCTTGATCAAACCAAGCCTCCGCAATTTCAGGATCTCCTTGTCGAATGGCCTGTTCTCCTCGGTCGGGATAGGTCAACTTGTAAAAGTTTTCTTCCCTTAGAACCGTACTTGAGAGTTTCCTACCTCATACGGCTCAATTAACTATTCTTTAGTCCTTTACTCAAACTATCGAAATAGGAGATAGTTCATTGTAAATAAGTTAAGGTTAACTGAAAAAACAGAAAGGGACATGAGTTTAAAACTTCACTATCGATAAATGATAAGGTTTTCTCTTTTCTCCCACCCCCAGAAAGATGAAGTATAGAAACAAAGAGATCTACTTCAGATTATCCGGATATAAGTCTTTTTAAAGGGTAACTATCTATGTTCTGTATAAAAATTTCGAATAGTACTTCCCGTCTGCAACTGGTAGTACTTCACATCTTTCTTTAGGATCCGATGCTACACCGTTGCTCAATAGCCTAATAAATCAATTCTATTACATAAGTTGATTCCTTATTTTTGTCAATGAGCAGATTTGATCGTATCAGCCCGAACTTTCAATAATTGATCTTTATGGTGCTTTCCCCATCAATTTAATTATTTTTTTATCCATGGAATATCCAGGCTCTATTTATCCGTTCATATTTGGGCTCCTATAAGGGATATTCTTTTTACTACAGCTGATAAAACCCGTTCCTTTGGACGGTGCATATGTAGAAAGCCTTTTCTTTTTTCTTTCTCCGTAGTTCTAAACGAATTCATTCTATAGTACAGATAGCCGCACGTAATGACAGATCAAGGCCGTATTATTCAGAGCTTGTGGTAAAGATGGGTTTCGTTCTAATGCCTGGAAATAATATTCCAAAGCCTTAGTATGTTCCCCATTACTCGTGTGGATAAGACCTATATTATATAGTATATAACTTCGATCATAAGGGTCGATTTCCGGTCGCATGGCTTCATAATAATTTTGTAAAGCTTCCGCATATTCCCCTTCGGATTGAGCTGACATCCGTTACGGTCGTTCATTCAATTGAAATGATCTCCGCTACAAAACCGTACATGAGATTTTCACCTCATACGGCTCCTCCTTTTTTTACAGAATAAGGGAAGTAATCCGTTGAATTGGAAAAATAGTCTTACCCCCTATTATGAATTAATAGGAGCTAGTGTATTTCTGATTAATCTCTAGCCATCCTTCTTGCAAAGATTCTTTTCTGAATACCAAGGATGTTAGCTTAGTACTACAAACAGAAGCTCTAACAATTTCTTTGTCCTTAACGCATTGTATTTTAAGGGGATTGTTTACTTCAACAATCTCCGATGGTTCTAGCGGTATCCGAAGTACAAACGAGATGGATGTTTGTTGTCCCAACCATTTTCACTATCCCTTTGTAAAAGGGTCATGTGTATGATAACGAAGCGTTTGTGTTGTCGATTCCCACACGTAGTGCTTTCTCCCCTATGCGTGCCTATCAGATAGGTTTGGCCATTAACACCTATTACATACATAGGTGTAACCTTTCGCTTGATACTAGAATCTCAGAAGATCAAAGCATCTAAGGCTGCATCAATCGGGGATACACGACAGAAAGAATTGTTATATTTCTAAAACTCACCTTCACTAAGCGTAAGTTTTCTTTGACTTAATATCCTGCCATTCCCTAAAACAGAAAAAGAAAAAAATAAAAAATCACACCATCTCTGTAATAGGTAAATGCCTCTTTTTCTCCTGAATCCATTGGGATTATTTGCAATAAAATATCCGCTACAATTGTGAAGGTCTTATCGATAAAATTGTCATTTCTCTGAGATCTAGGCATAGTCAATTAGATATTTTATAATTTCCTTCATTCCCCATACGGAAATGATCCCATGAACAAAATGATTTTCCAACGCACAATAGCATAATAAATTGATTTCCTTTTGATCGTAAAGAAATATGTCCACATTCTAATCCAATTGATTATTCCTAATAGAGAGGGAATATTCGAAAGAGATGTTACTGATGAACAATAAATGTTTAGAAATATTCTGATAACTCAATATACTCATTTGCTCGTGATCCGAACGAGCAAACGAGTAATTGAAAGAACCATTTCATAATGGAGAATGAAATAATCATTGTGTGTGCATACCCACATTAACATATAATCTATGGGTAGATATAAATCTTCATGATACAATTTGTACTATTAATCCTTGTCGAAGATTTATTTTATTTGTCTTTATGGAGGATTGAATAAGTACTTTTGCAAAAGAAAGTTATCGTATCTGAACAAAAATAATTTATAAAAACTATATACTAATCTAAAAAGGCTATAATTTGTAATTTTAATTATGTGGATTCAAACCCATAGGAAAGATGGCTGAGCGGTTCAAAGCGTAGCATTGGAACTGCTATGTAGGCTTTTGTTTACCGAGGGTTCGAATCCCTCTCTTTCCGTATATTCACCTTATTCTTGTTTTCTATCGTTTTATCAATCTATTGAATCCCATCCCAATAGGATGATCTCATCATCCCGCAACCCCGTTCTATTTCGTGATAGAGGAAATAAAATGAGGAAAACCCCCATCGGTATGGAAAAGTAAAAGAACATTAACGGGCAATCAATGTATTTATTGATAATAACATTGTAATATAACGTACATAGGGACAGATGTGCAGGAATCCTTTTCATTCTCAATTTAAACTCTACGAGAAAAATACTCTACGACTAACAATTCATTAATCTTCAAACTGATCCGTTTATTATCTATTATTTTTTTTACTAATCCAACATATTGTGACTTTTTTTTCAAAAGATTCAAATGGAATGGCACCCTCATTTTATTCTTCTGGGAAAGATTTATATTTTTATTAATGATATTTCTAGATCTTTGTTGATCTTTTATAGAAATTAAATCTTGGGGTTTGCAACGATAACTTGGTATATCTACTATCCGATCATTGACCAGGATATGTCTATGGTTGACTAATTGTCTGGCTCCAGGAATGGTAAGCGCCATACCCAATCGAAAAATAATGTTATCCAAACGCATTTCAAGTAATTGCAATAGGACCTGACTCGTTGAGCCCTTGGCTCTTCTAGCAATACGAACATATTGAAGTAATTGTCGCTCTGTAAGTCCGTAATTAAAACGTACTCTTTGTTTTTCTTTTAGACGAACAGGATATTTCGAAGAGTTGATAGGTTTATAATGTTTTTTCTTGACAAGTCGCTCCCCACTTCTGTTGGGTTTTTTCTTACTGAGTCCTGGTAAAGCTCTCAGACGATTTATTATTTTTAAACGAGGTCCGCGATAACGGGACATAAAAACTCCTTATTTCACGAAATGAAAAAAATAATGCTGGAAAGAGGAATAGTATAAACCGTACGAATACTGTAATTATTTTATATGCTGTAATTATTTTATATGGATAACGACATTTTTCAATTTTGTTTGGATTGGAGAGGTCCAAACAAAATATGTTCCAATTCATTCATCTCGTTTATAGTTTAAAGGGATTATACCATGACAAACCCAGTTGGACTTACGATAATAAAAGGAAGAGTCTTCTCCCTATTTCATAGATCCTAACGAAACATGGTTGATAATGGAAGGAATGAAAATAATTAGAAAAGAGCCAGCTATCGGGAACCGATGACCGTCGCATTACAAGATGCTCTAATCTCTGAGCTAAGCAGGCTCATATCAATGCAGGATGTAAACACATACTTCTTGGTATGAGATTCAGAGGTCTCTTTGGAATCGTAGCAATTATAGCGAATCGAATTGTAATATTGCAATTCAAATTACAATGGAACATTGTTTGAATTGCAATATTTTTATTAATATAAATATTGATTCACATCAAATAAGAATGGGGCGTGGCCAAGCGGTAAGGCAGCAGGTTTTGGTCCTGTTATTGCGAAGGTTCGAATCCTTTCGTCCCAGAAGAGACAAATAGTCTTTTTGAAAAAACAAAATAATTAGAAATCCAATTCTCATTGCATTTCTAATTTCTTTTAATTTCTCATATATTTAATAGACTATACTTGTAAAAAGTCAATATTATTTCAATAGGTATACAGGGATATTTTTGTGGTGTAGGATGCAAATTGAAATAAAAACTAATTTATGAAATTAGCCTATTGGATGTATGCTGGTCCTGCTCATATTGGAACCCTACGAGTAGCTAGTTCCTTCAAAAATGTTCATGCCATAATGCATGCTCCTCTAGGAGATGACTATTTTAATGTAATGCGTTCTATGTTAGAACGCGAAAGAGATTTTACTGCTGCAACTACTAGCATAGTAGATCGTCACGTACTAGCACGTGGATCTCAAGAAAGAGTTGTGGATAATATTCTCCGCAAATAAATAAGTAAGAATCAATCACTATCAATACACTAGTCCGAATCAAACAAAAGTGGATATAGATAATAATATTGCATAAAAAATTGATAAACGAATATAATGAAATTCATGAGATGCGATTATTATGATGATCTCGTTATCCGAGAAGGGGATATGGCGGAATTGGTAGACGCTACGGACTTAATTGAATTGAGCCTTAGTATGGAAACCTACTAAGTGATAGCTTCCAAATGCAGGGAACCCTGGGATATTTTGAATGGGCAATCCTGAGCCAAATCCGGTTTATAGAAACATAGTTTTCTTTCCTAGAAAAGGATAGGTGCAGAGACTCGACGGAAGCTATTCTAACGAATGAATATCATTTTAATTTGATCCTGTACACTATCTACAGAGTGCCCTCTGTATTTAAAAATTTAAAAAGTAATACCATCCATAAAACAAAACTAACGATTAGAACTTGAGTCGTTCTAGGCTTTTTTTTTTTAGGAGCCTAGCTTCGAAGTGAAGGTAATGACTCATTAAGTAATCCAATTAAGAGCTTATTTTAGAAATAAAGTGAATTCAATTATTGGAATTAATGATTGGACGAGGATAAAGATAGAGTCCAATTCTACATGTCATTGCAATAACAACAATGCAAATTGCAGTAGGATGAAAATCCGTTGGTTTTATAGACCGTGAGGGTTCAAGTCCCTCTATCCCCATCCGTTTAATTTCCGAATGACAGATGTCTTATTCTTTTGTCAATTCTGACAGCAATTCGGAATTCTCGCTTTTTTTCAAAGAAAAATTATTGGCACTATCTATTAACCCATTATAGTTTTTTAACTATAACTATTAAAAAGGGGAAAAGAAAAAATTCTTTTCCCTTTGTCTTTTTAGTTGCCACGAGTTCAGGTTCTGCGCTAGGATGATGCACAGGGAAGAGCCGGGATAGCTCAGTTGGTAGAGCAGAGGACTGAAAATCCTCGTGCCACCAGTTCAAATCTGGTTCCTGGCATGCGGACTCATCTAGATGGACATGCATAGATTCGTGCATGTAGACATAGATCTACATGCTGGGAAAACATGTTCTATATGGGCCTTTTCTGTTCTAATATATTAATTTATAATATTATTAATTATATACTGGAGTTAATATATAGTAACTCCAGAACTCATAAATATGAGAAGATTTGACAGTCGAACTAATTAGAGTTTAATTTAATACTGAAACTATAAATAGTATAAGTCAAATCGGAGCTTTTCTTTTTGTACATGAGATCTGCGTGATAGAAAATTATTGATGTGTGAATCAAATATCGTATTCAAGGATATAGGAGAATATAATTTAATAATAAATTGCTTGCGACCAGAGTCTTATATTTTTCCATTAATAAATGGAAGAAAAGATAGATCTATATCTATCCTATCATTGCAAAAATATAAATTTTTTACTTTTATTCCATTCAATGAGAATCTTGTATTTCATAAAAATCAGGTGCAATATAATCTTTGCGTAAAGGCCAACCAATCCAACTTTCAGGCATCAATATACGTTTGAGACATGGATGACTTTCATAAAGGATTCCCAACATATCATAAGATTCCCGTTCTTGAAAATTAGCACCTTTCCAAATATGGAGAACAGAAGGGATTCTGGGATCTTTTCTTGGGACAAAAACTTTTATACACACCTCTTCGGGTTGATCTGCATTATTCTTTATTCTCGTAAGATGATATACACTAGCTAATGATCCCCCTGGGGATACATCATAGGCACACTGAGAACGGAGATAATTAAAACCATAAACATATAAGGCAACAGCTATAGAAGCCCAATCCTCAGATTTGATCTGTAACGTCTCTGTGCCTTGGTAATCGAAACCCAAAGGTCTATGAGCTAACTTATGTTTGGCGAGCCAAGCAGATAATCGACCCTGCATTTGATTACTCTTTATTGTCAAAGTATCTCTAAAAGTATTTAACATTTCCAATCGAATTAAAAAATTGATTTCCTCTTCGTTACTTTCTACTAACGATTATTCATTCGCAATTAGTCTCGCATTTTATAATTTTTTCAAGGAGTATCTCTGAAATGGATTCAGACGTTTTGGGGAGTATCTCTAAAGTCGATTCAAATTGAGATTCAGAAGATTGATGGGAAAACTTTTCCTCTTCATTTTCAGTATGAATACTGGGTCCAATATTAAACCTATGTTTTCTAATGAAATACCTCTTTCCTTGTTGAGACTCAGTCTTATCTTCAGATAGTTCTCGAGCTATTTTTTCACGAAGTTTTATTATAGCATCTATAATAGCTTCTGGTTTAGGAGGGCAACCAGGCAAATAGATGTCCACAGGAATTAACTTATCTACTCCACGAACGGTACTATAAGAATCTGTACTAAACATTCCTCCTGTAATAGTACAGGCTCCCATAGCAATTACATATTTTGGTTCGGGCATTTGTTCATATAATCTCACTAAAGAAGGAGCCATTTTCATGGTCACAGTTCCAGCTGTTATAAGGAGGTCGGCTTGTCTAGGACTAGATCTTGGTACTAAACCGTAACGATCAAAGTCAAATCGCGAACCTATTAATGAAGCAAATTCGATGAAACAACAACTAGTACCATAAAGGAGCGGCCATAAACTAGAGAGTCTCGCCCAATTTGACAAATCGTTTAGAGTAGTTGAAATTACTGAATTTGGAATTGCTTGATCAAGTAAAGGTGACTCTATAAGATTTATCGCTGGCTTTATGTAATTTTCTACTTCCCTTCTACCACCCCAAAAATTGGAAGTTAAGACCATTCCAATGCTCCTTTTCTCCATGCATAAACTAAACCAATAATTAAGATAAGCACGAAAAAAAAAACTTCTATAAATGTATATATACCCAGAATATCAAAACTCATAGCCCACGGATAAAGAAAGACTGTTTCCACATCAAAAACAACGAAAACTAGAGCAAACATGTAATAACGAATCCTAAATTGGATCCAGGTATCTCCCATTGGTTCTATACCTGATTCGTAACTAGTAGCTTTCTCCGGCCCTTTACTTATGGGGGCCAAAGCTCTGGAAATCGAGAATGCCAGAATCGGAATAAGACTGGATATTACTAAATATATCCAAAAAGTATCATATTCGGATAATATAAACATAAATAGATTCCTGTGAAATAGATAGAATTCTTATATTTTATTGTCAATTTAGACATCGCTCCTATCCCCTCCCCCCGAACAATTGATTCTCATCGATTCATATTAATTCATGTTTCGTTCGTGACTTATCAAGAACACGAAATTAATGAAGGTTCAGGGTCGTTGTTTCTAACGATGCGGGATGTGTCAACAAGCTTTATCCATTTATTCCATATTCGGATTGAGTGAGTCTAGAATATGCTATTTGACTTCGATGAACTTATTAATATTAATCTCTCGGAGGAAAATAAAAAAAAAGGATTATGTATACATAAGCCTAATTCTGCTTGACAATAAAGGACTTTGTCCTATACTTGAACAGGTTATAAGACAAATATAATATATTTTGAGCATCTCGGATCTATCAATTGAAAGAACATTCCACAGTATTGGGAAAAGATGTTCAAGGGCGAATCAACCTCAGTTTTAAAAAATTTGAAATGAATGATAAAATCAAAGAGATAATTGAAACGCGTGTTGATGCTTCAGTTTATATATACGAATGGAAGGGTTCGGGGAGTTTAATTATTAATAGTATACAGAGCTATTTATACTAAAATAGGGAGAAAAGGATTGACTTACCTTATAAGTCCAACTCGAAGCAAAGAATGAAGATTTTAAAAAACCTGACCAATAATACGTCCTTCCCATATATAAAGAAGTACGATTTATTTTTTCCGTTTGAGAAACGGAGCATCAATTTGATGCTATGTCTTTCTAGACAATTGAAAGACAACGGCTATAATAGGGATTGGTTGGTACCAATCGATCCATAAATCGTACCAAATCTTTAATATATGTGATTATTGTGCACCCGGATTCCGACATGATTTCCGATCTATTGTTTAGTAGAACAGAGATCTCGGGGAATTTTAGAAGACTCTGGGTCGTAGTCTTAAAGAATTTTTTAAAAAAGCAATCCCAAAGTGATTCAAAAGGTTCCCTTTACTTAGGTCTGCCATGCTCAGACATAGATTCACTCAATGGAGTCTCTATCACCTCAAAAGTAATATAATATGACACTTCATACACCTCAAAGTTTATAGATCAAAAAGAATTTTTTATTTGAGGTACCCGTATTTGTACTCATTATGTCTGACATTGAATGCACCCACGATTGATCATATCAACTAGATCTATAGTTTATAGATCTAATACTAACTTAATCTTTGTCATGCTATTGTTCTCCCAATTCATAGAGTAAGGCTATTTCACATACGATATAGTCTTCTGTGATCGGACTAACCAATAAACTCTCCTGAAAACCATTGGCGCACGTGTAAACGAGGTGCTCCACCAAGCTAAGCTATAGCCCACAGTGTTGAAGGTATACTAACAAAATAGATCACTTTCTGTCAAGGTAGGTGTATATGATACTATTTAGTTAGGGGCATATTGTTTATAATGTTGAATTACGCTTAGAATTGTTTCTAGTTACCGCTCTATCTATGATGATAAATAACCCGCTTAACTCAGTGGTTAGAGTTTCGCTTTCATACGGCGAGAGTCCTTGGTTCAAATCTAATAGTAGATAAAACGATGCCATTAATTACTCAATGGTTAAGTTTTTCTACATTTTTTTCAATGAATCCATTTCCAGATCATTATAGAAGTTGAACAGAGATTTTTAAGTAAATCAAAGTGGTAACTATCAGTGATTATTGACTGATCAACTCATTACAGAACATTTTTGTGTTTTTTTAATTTTTGCTAGTATTAGCAAATTGAATTAATCTCCTTTTTTATATTTTTTTATGAGAACTAATCTTCTTGTCCTTGGGGTTTCCGCACTTGTAGAAAAAAAGGCAGGCCGTATTGCTCAAATCATCGGCCCAGTACTAGATGTTTCTTTTCCTCCAGGTAATATGCCTAGAATTTATAATTCTTTGATAGTTAAGGATAACGATACAACTGGTCAGCCAATTCGTGTTACTTGTGAGGTACAACAATTATTAGGAAATAATAAGGTTAGAGCTGTAGCTATGAGTGCTACAGATGGTTTGATGAGAGGAATGAGAGTAATTGATACAGGAGCTCCACTGAGTGTTCCAGTAGGTGAAACTACTCTTGGGAGAATTTTTAATGTTCTTGGAGAACCTGTCGATGATTTAGGTCCTGTAGGTGCTCTCACAACATCTCCTATTCATAGATCTGCTCCCGCCTTTACACAGTTGGATACCAAATTTTCAATCTTTGAAACAGGCATTAAAGTAGTGGATCTTTTAGCTCCTTACCGCCGTGGGGGAAAAATCGGATTATTCGGGGGAGCTGGAGTGGGTAAAACAGTGTTGATTATGGAGTTAATCAACAACATTGCTAAGGCTCATGGAGGTGTTTCTGTATTTGGCGGAGTAGGAGAGCGTACTCGTGAAGGAAATGATCTTTATAAGGAAATGAAAGAATCAGGAGTAATTAATGAACAAAATATCTCAGAATCCAAGGTAGCTCTGGTCTATGGTCAAATGAATGAACCACCAGGAGCTCGTATGAGAGTTGGGTTAACAGCTCTAACCATGGCTGAATATTTCCGAGATGTCAATAAGCAAAACGTACTCTTATTTATTGACAACATCTTCCGCTTTGTCCAAGCAGGATCAGAGGTATCTGCATTATTAGGCAGAATGCCTTCCGCCGTGGGTTATCAGCCAACTCTTAGCACGGAAATGGGGTCTTTGCAAGAGAGAATCACGTCTACCAAAGACGGATCTATAACCTCCATTCAAGCAGTTTATGTACCTGCAGACGACTTGACTGATCCTGCTCCTGCTACAACATTTGCACATTTAGATGCTACTACTGTACTATCGAGAGGATTAGCTGCCAAGGGAATCTATCCAGCGGTGGATCCGTTAGATTCGACATCAACTATGCTTCAACCTTCGATCGTGGGCGAAGAACATTATGAAACTGCGCAAGGAGTTAAACAAACTTTGCAACGTTATAAGGAACTTCAAGACATTATAGCTATTCTTGGACTGGACGAATTATCAGAAGAAGACCGTTTAATCGTATCAAGAGCACGAAAAATTGAACGGTTTTTGTCACAACCTTTTTTTGTAGCAGAGGTATTCACTGGTTCTCCCGGTAAATATGTGAGTCTAATAGAAACAATTAGAGGTTTTCAAATGATTCTTTCCGGAGAATTAGATGGTCTACCTGAACAGTCTTTTTATTTGGTAGGTAACATTGATGAAGCTACCGCGAAGGCTATGAACTTCAAAGAAATTTAATTTTTTTTAATGAACCTAAATCTTCGTGTACTGACTCCCAATCGAGTTGTTTGGGATTCAGAAGTTCAAGAAATAATCCTAACTACCAACAGTGGTCAAATTGGTGTGTTACCTAACCATACTGCAATTGTAACAGCTTTGGATATAGGAGTAATGAAAGTACGTCTCAATGCACAATGGTCGACTATCGCTTTAATGGGCGGTTTCGCCAAGATAGACAATGATGAAATCACATTATTAGTAAATAGTGCAGAAAGAGGTATTGACATCGATCCTCAAGAGGCTCAGGAAAGTTTTAGATCAGCTAAAGCTGATCTTGCACGAGCTGAAGGTAAGAGACAAGCAATCGAGGCTGATGTAGCTCTCAAAAGAGCTAGAACACTATTAGAGGCTGTTGATGCTATTTTGCCAAAATAAACATTCAATATCTGCAATATGAAGTAGATGGATAACGATCATAAGTAAATGTTCGAGTTGGCCATAACTCGGCATATTTCCCCATATACCCATACCATTTGGGAAATATTGAACTTGAACCATATTCCAATTTTGATTGGTTGTTGTATTCTTTTTTTATATGTACATTTAATTCTTTTTCATCTATATATGTAGACATATCACTTATAGATATATACAAATCTAATTCATGAGCTAGTTTAAGAGCTGAAAAGTCCTCGGGTCAATCGAAATGATAAATTGGGTTGCGTCATACATACATAACATGATACAATATATACATACATAACATGATACAATATTCATTGAAAGTTTTTTTTGCATTTTTTTGGCAATAAGGAACAAAATGAGTATTTGTTTAGAAAATTGATGTAAAACTTATTCTTTATGTTCGACGACCAGGTCGAGTAGACTTCGTTCTTGTAAGAGCTATTAACCAATAAATCACAGGGAGGGACTTATTTATGTCACCAAAAACAGAGACTAAAGCAAGTGTCGGATTCAAAGCTGGTGTTAAAGATTACAGATTAACTTATTATACTCCGGAATATAAGACCAAAGATACTGATATCTTGGCAGCATTCCGAGTAACTCCTCAACCTGGAGTGCCCCCTGAGGAAGCAGGAGCAGCAGTAGCTGCCGAATCTTCCACTGGTACATGGACTACTGTTTGGACCGATGGACTTACGAGTCTTGATCGTTACAAGGGACGATGCTATGATATTGAACCCGTTCCTGGAGAGGAAACTCAATTTATTGCCTATGTAGCTTACCCCTTAGATCTTTTTGAAGAAGGTTCTGTTACTAACCTGTTCACTTCCATTGTAGGTAATGTATTTGGATTCAAAGCCCTACGAGCTCTACGTCTGGAAGATCTGCGAATTCCTCCTGCGTATTCAAAAACTTTCCAAGGCCCACCACATGGTATCCAAGTGGAAAGAGATAAATTAAATAAATATGGTCGTCCTTTGTTGGGATGTACAATCAAACCAAAATTGGGTCTATCTGCCAAGAATTATGGTAGAGCGGTTTACGAATGTCTCCGCGGTGGACTTGATTTTACCAAGGATGATGAAAATGTGAATTCCCAACCATTCATGCGCTGGAGAGATCGTTTCTGCTTTTGTGCAGAAGCAATTTATAAAGCTCAGGCTGAGACGGGTGAGATTAAGGGACATTACTTGAATGCTACTGCAGGTACATGTGAAGAAATGATGAAAAGAGCAGTATTCGCCAGAGAATTGGGAGTTCCTATAGTCATGCATGACTATTTGACTGGAGGTTTTACCGCAAATACTTCGCTGGCTCATTATTGCCGAGACAACGGCCTACTTCTTCACATTCATCGTGCAATGCATGCAGTTATTGACAGACAAAGAAATCATGGTATGCACTTCCGTGTACTGGCTAAAGCACTGCGTATGTCTGGTGGAGATCATATTCACGCTGGTACTGTAGTAGGTAAACTTGAAGGAGAACGAGAAGTCACTTTGGGTTTTGTTGATCTATTGCGTGATGATTTTATTGAAAAAGACCGAAGTCGTGGTATTTATTTCACTCAAGATTGGGTCTCTATGCCGGGTGTCCTGCCTGTAGCTTCAGGAGGTATTCACGTTTGGCATATGCCTGCTTTGACCGAAATCTTTGGTGATGATTCTGTATTACAGTTTGGTGGAGGGACTTTGGGACACCCTTGGGGAAATGCACCAGGTGCAGTAGCTAATCGGGTTGCTTTAGAAGCTTGTGTACAAGCTCGTAATGAAGGACGTGATCTTGCTCGTGAAGGTAATGAAGTGATCCGAGAAGCCACTAAATGGAGTCCTGAACTAGCTGCCGCTTGTGAAGTATGGAAAGAGATCAAATTTGAATTTGATACGATTGATCGCTTGTAATCAAGTAACTTTAATTCGTTTGGTCCCTTAATCGAACTCGGCCCAATCTTTTAAGATTGAGCCGAATACCGAATGGATGGGAATAAATACCTCGGTAGAGGTATTTACCTCTGGATAGAAATCCATTTTATGGATCATTCGATGGGGTTGGTTCTGAGCTCAGGATTCCAATCTTTTCTAGCCCGCGCCCAAAGTGTAGCTTGTATTGGATAAATTAAATCCTCAGAATAGATTATCTATTTTGATATAATCTAGCTAAATGATAGCTAATTCTGAATCAGCTTTACGAAGAAGGATTCTATTTCTATAAGAAAAGAATAGAGTAGAACGAACTATTCTGGAAAGTAAATTTAAAATATCAATTCAACAATCTGGAATTGACAATAACGCATTGTTACGATTTAATTCATATTAAATGGATATTAGGCCCACCATTCATTATTTTTATGAATCATGATTACTTTATTTGATTCATAAATGGTAGTAGATCCTTACTGCTTTTTTTCATAGGTTCTATTTATTCCTCACAACGACCAATTTAATTCAAATCTCATACTAGTTTCTTCATATGGAATAACTGCGTATTCTACTGCAATTGCATATGTCCAAATAGCAAATAAGGGTTGCTAACTCAATGGTAGAGTACTCGGCTTTTAAGTACGACTAACGTCTTTTACACGTTCGGATGAAGTAAAAAATTCGTCCATACCATCGGTAAAGTTAGTAATACTACGACTGATCCTGAAAAGGAAATAAATGGAAAAAGCAGCATGTCGTTCTAACAATCTTGACTTGATGATACTTTATTTTACCTTATTTGATCAGAAGCGGATTTTATCCAAAGCATCAAATATATGGGAAATGTCTATTATCTATATAGATGAATATCGCGATTAAGTCGAGTGAGTCAATGGAGAAAGCTGGATGGCTTGAATCATAAGTAAAACCAGAGGAACGAACTTCTGTTCCTCATTTCAACGAGGAATTCCCTTTACTAATCAGAAGTTAAGAGCATTTTAGTAACCGATAGGGGAAGTTTTTCCCTGTAGGTAGTAGATCAGGGATTTCTACACCCGCAATGAGTCCTAAGTACTCGAAGACAAATGTGTAAGCGAAATAGTGTACTGACCAGGTCAATTTATTCCATGAGTCAGGAGAGCGATCGGACCGCCAAGATAAAAGATTTTCGTTCTTCTTCATGACGAAATGACGAATGAAGATATTTTGTAAAGATAAATTTTGTAAAGATAATATTAAGATAGAGATTCTCTATTCTGTCCTGACTAGATTGCACCATGTATTAATTTAATAATCCAAGAGGTTATTCTAGGGCCCGATATTTTATTAAAATGGATGAGTTCCAAAGAGATGGAAAAAAAAATAGATCTTGGCAACAATGCTTTTTATATCCACTTTTTTTTCGAGAAGATCTTTACGCAATTGCTCATGATCATAATTTAGATAGATCGAGTTCCTCCGAACCGACAGAAATTTTAAATTCTAATTATTTTAGTTTCCTAACTGTAAAACGTTTGATTCGTCGGATACGTCAACAGAATGATTCAATTGTTTTATTCGGGATTTGTGATCCAAATCAATTTATTGATCGCAATAGGAATTCTTATTCTGAATCGGTACTAGAAGGTTTGACAGTTGTCTTGGAAGTTTCGTTCGCAATGCGATCAAAACATTTCCTAGAAGGAATGGATGGATGGAAGAGTATCCGATCCATCCATTCCATATTTCCCCTTATGGAAGATAAATTCCCACATTCCAATTATATATCAGATATACGAGTACCCTACTCGATTCATCCAGAAATTTTGGTTCGGACCTTTCGTCGCTGGATCCGAGATGCTCCTTTTTTGGATCTATTACGATCTATTCTCCATGAATGGAGAAATAGTTTTAGTGCAGAAAATTTGCAGAAAGCTCTGGTTGCACCGGGAGAAAATATGAGGTTTCCCCTGTTCCTGTGGAATTCTTATATATATGAATGCGAATCCTTTTTAGTTCCCCTTCTGAAACGATTTTATACTTCACGATCGTTGTTGTATGGATCTTTTCCCGATCGAACTGATTTTGATCGAAAGATCAAACATATTGTCACATTTCCCGTGAAAATTTCAACGAAAAGGATCTGGTGGATGAAGGATTCTTTCATCCACTATGTGAGATATGGAGAAAGATCGCTTATAGCTCTAAAGGGTACTCACCTCCAAGTAAAAAAATGTAGATATCATCTGTTTCATTTTTGGCAATGTTATTTCCATCTTTGGTCTCAATCGTATAGGGTATCTATTCTTGAATTATCCAGGAATTATTCCTATTTTTTAGGTTTTTTTATTAGGTTTAAAATGAAATCTCTCATGGTTAGGACCAAAATGATAGATAGTTTATTAACTACCGATCTAATTACCAATGAATTGAATCCAATAGCTCCGATTAGATCAATTCTTCTTTTTTTGGCTAAAGAAAGGTTCTGTGACATCTCAGGGCGGCCAATTAGTAGATTGTCCTGGACCAGTCTATCAGATGATGATATCCTCGATCGATTCGATCGAATTTGGATAAATCTTTTTCATTACTACAGTGGATCCATCAATAAAAATAGTCTTTATCATATAAAGTATATACTTTTACTTTCATGTGCTAAAACTTTAGCCTGTAAACATAAAAGTACGATACGTTTAGTTCGGGAAGAACCAGGTTCGGAACTCTTTACAAAATCGTTCTCAAAAGAACGAGAATTCATTTATTCGTCCTTTTCAAAGACTCGTTCACAGAGAGAACGAATTTGGAATTCAGATATTCTCCAGATAAATCCCCTGGCGAATTCCTACACAATAAACAAATAAAAAACTGATTTTACCAATGAAATGCTAATTAAGCAATTACCTCAATTCATGATCCTATCAATTTTTTCCACCCGGGAATCCAAATGATTAATAAATTAATACATGGAGAAAGCCGTGTGCAATGAAAATTGCAAGCACGGTTTGGGGAGAGATTTTTTTACTTTTAAATAAAAGGAATAGATAATCCACTCCATCCGACGAGCTTCGGGTTCAAGTCCCGGGCAACCCAGATCAATGGGATCCTATTTCTACAGCAGACTTCTGTTTACTGATTCTGGATCCGATCAAATTCATTTTATCTATTGCTCTTGACAAGCAATAAAGTTAACATTGCGCTATTGGGAGATCATCCCGAGAAGTGATCAAGTATTTCTCACTCATAGAAGTGGTTTTCTCAAATCAAATTTAACTATCGTTTTATTAAAAAGTTAATAATAATTGTGAATATAATTCAGCATTAATTATGATTACCTGGAACCCTAAAGAAGGAATGTGATAGAGCGTATTAATAAATATATACGGGTATAAATATAATGTTAATATTAGTGTTAAATATGCTTACTCCGTAAGCATATAGTTTATGTTAAATGAAAGATACATTAATTTCTATAGAGTATAGATAATCCTATTATTTTTATTCTTTTTGAATCTGGTCGGTTTTTCATCGGGCGAACGACGGGGATTGAACCCGCGCGTGGTGGATTCACAATCCACTGCCTTTGGACCACTTGGCTACGTCCGCCCCAAACCAATAGACAGTCTCTGTCTACGGTCATTCCTTCCAATGAAGGAATTTTATAAGTCCCGGAAACGAACTGGATGGTAAAAGCACCCAACTCATAATTGGGAAATCGGGGTTCAATTCCTGTTGGATGAACAATCCAGAGTTATTGTTCTCTGCTTGCAATAGCTTTTAGACGAAGACGGAAAAAAAGCAGTACCAAGCCTTAAAAAAAAATGAAAGGTTTGGTACTGCTTTTTTCCCTTTTCAAGGATTGAAACACACTAACAATCCATCGGATTGATTAATTAGCCGTCTATAAAATGAGCTTCAACAGCAGCTAGATCAAGAGGGAAGTTGTGAGCGTTACGTTCGTGCATAACTTCCATACCAAGGTTAGCACGATTAATGATATCGGCCCAAGTGTTAATTACACGACCTTGACTATCAACAACAGATTGGTTGAAATTGAATCCATTTAAGTTGAAAGCCATAGTGCTGATGCCCAGAGCAGTAAACCAGATACCTACTACTGGCCAAGCAGCTAAAAAGAAATGTAGAGAACGGGAGTTATTGAAACTAGCATATTGAAAGATCAATCGGCCGAAATAACCGTGAGCAGCTACAATATTGTAGGTTTCTCCTTCCTGACCAAATTTGTAACCCGCATTAGCGGACTCGTTTTCGGTAGTTTCCCTGATCAAACTCGAAGTTACCAAGGAACCATGCATAGCACTAAATAGAGAGCCGCCGAATACGCCAGCTACACCTAACATGTGAAATGGATGCATAAGAATATTGTGCTCAGCCTGGAATACGATCATGAAATTGAAAGTACCAGAGATTCCTAGAGGCATACCGTCAGAGAAGCTTCCTTGACCAATAGGGTAGATCAAGAAAACAGCAGTAGCAGCTGCAACAGGAGCTGAATATGCAACAGCAATCCAAGGACGCATACCTAGACGGAAGCTAAGCTCCCACTCACGACCCATGTAGCAAGCTACACCAAGTAGGAAGTGTAGAACGATTAGCTCATAGGGACCACCGTTGTATAGCCATTCATCAACAGACGCTGCTTCCCAGATGGGATAGAAATGCAGACCAATGGCTGCAGAGGTAGGAATAATAGCACCGGAGATAATATTGTTTCCATAAAGAAGAGAACCGGAAACAGGCTCACGAATACCATCAATATCTACTGGAGGAGCTGCAATGAAAGCAATAATAAATACAGAGGTTGCAGTCAATAGGGTAGGAATCATCAATACACCAAACCATCCAATGTAAAGACGGTTTTCGGTGCTAGTGATCCAATCGCAAAAACGATTCCATAGGCTTACGCTTTCGCGTCTTTCTAGAATTGCGGTCATGGTTAGAACTTGGTTGATTTAATCATTAGAAGCTCCCAAGCATACACATATGGCTTGTTATTCAACAGTATAATATGATTCATATATGTATGTCAACCAATATTTTTACATTTTTATGTATTTGTCCGTGATTTTGGTATCATGAAATAAATTTCTATGATATGAAATTAAATGATAAGTGGTTGACGATACATATATTATTATATATATATAATAATAATATTCCAAAATATAGGAATAAGACAGAAATAGAGATATATTAAAAAAAAATGGAAAAGAACAAAGTTCCTGAAGCGATCGATTGAAGGATCGGAATCTTTCCAAAACTATTTTCCTAGTTATCTCTATTAAAAATGGAGATGACCCCGACTAAATACATACACCACACATATTAATTCATTTGCAGGCAGCAACCGAATTGAATACCAATAACAAACCTATCTTCCCCTCTTACCATTTGCCATGCAGTAAGTTGGTTATCCCATTCAATTAGTTGAACAGAGAAAACTAAGTCTTAATTAGCAGGGGTTCTATCCGCTGCAAACTAGGCAATTTGCCTTCCTCTGAGAATGAAGGAAGGGTCGTGCTTTTCCTTGGCTTCCTCCATTTACTCAAGAAGGAATGAGTTTACTCATTAGATGGAAGAGAACTAGAAAAACAACGTGAAACGATAGAACCTAGTCTAAATCATTATGAATAAATAAGGCAAAGTGAAACTGAAAATTAGATCAAACGAATAACGAATAGTTCGGGAGATCAAAAAGAAATAAAAGGAAATAAAAAGATGAAAATAGCAGTTTATGGAAAAGGAGGAATTGGTAAATCAACGACTAGTTGTAATATTTCAATTGCCCTAGCCAGACGTGGTGAAAAAGTGTTACAAATTGGATGTGATCCCAAACATGATAGTACTTTTACTCTGACAGGATTTTTGATACCTACAATTATAGATACTTTGCAATCCAAGGATTATCATTATGAAGATATTTGGTCCGAAGATGTAATCCATAAGGGTTATGGAGGGGTAGATTGTGTGGAAGCTGGGGGGCCACCAGCAGGAGCTGGATGTGGGGGATATGTGGTAGGGGAGACTGTGAAATTGTTAAAAGAATTAAATGCATTTTACGAATATGATATAATATTATTTGATGTATTAGGCGACGTGGTTTGTGGAGGTTTTGCTGCTCCGTTAAACTATGCAGATTACTGCATCATTATTACAGATAATGGATTTGACGCATTATTTGCAGCTAATCGTATTACTTCCTCTATTAGAGAAAAAGCTCGTACACATCCACTCCGATTAGCAGGCTTGGTTGGAAATCGTACATCTAAACGAGATCTTATCAATAAATATGTAGAAGCCTGCCCAATGCCCGTAATAGAAGTTTTACCTCTTATTGAAGATATTCGAGTTTCGAGAGTCAAGGGAAAAACCTTATTTGAAATGGTTGGATCTGAACCATCTCTTAACTATGTATGTGAATATTATTTAGACATAGCGGATCAAATATTGTCCCAACCAGAAGGTATTGTACCTAAGGAAATTCCAGATCGGGAATTATTCAGTTTACTCTCTGACCTTTATCTCAATCAGGGGAGACATCAACATAATAAGGAAAATTTACTTGGATTTACGACAATTTAATCAACATAATTAATAATAATTTATGTCAGTGAAAATTGATGAAACTCTAACTGTCGAATGTGAGACAGGTAATTATCATACTTTTTGTCCAATTAGCTGTATATCTTGGTTATATCAAAAAATTGAAGACAGTTTCTTTTTAGTCGTGGGCACAAAGACATGTGGTTATTTTCTGCAAAATGCACTTGGAGTTATGATTTTTGCAGAACCCCGCTATGCAATGGCAGAATTGGAAGAAGGAGATATCTCGGCTCAATTGAATGATTATGAAGGGTTAAAAAAACTTTGTATTCGAATAAGAAAAGATAGAGATCCCAGTGTCATCATATGGATAGGTACTTGTACTACAGAAATAATCAAAATGGATTTGGAAGGTATCGCACCCAAATTAGAATGGGAAATTGGAATCCCAATTATAGTGGCAAGAGCGAATGGACTGGATTATGCTTTTACTCAAGGAGAAGATACTGTGCTAGCTGCAATGGCACATCGTTGTCCAGAACCGGAATTTTCCGTTCGTGAACGAAAAGAAACTATCAAAAATTTATTCACTTTTCATTCTATAAAGAAAAAGCAATCGATCGAATATGCAAATCATCCTTCCTTAGTTCTTTTTGGATCTTTGCCGTCCAATGTGGCTTCTCAACTCAATCTAGAATTAAAACGCCAATTCATCAAGGTATCAGGTTGGTTACCTGCTCAAAGATATACTGATCTTCCATCATTGGGTGATGGAGTTTATGTTTGTGGTGTTAACCCATTTTTGAGTCGAACAGCGACAACTTTGATAAGACGCGAAAAATGTGAATTAATTGGAGCTCCTTTTCCTATCGGTCCGGACGGAACGCGTGCTTGGATTGAAAAGATTTGTCCTGTATTTGGTGTTGAGACCCACGGTCTGGAGGAAAGGGAGGCCCGAATATGGGAAAGTTTAAAGGATTATCTTTATTTGGTACGTGGGAAATCCGTCTTTTTTATGGGAGATAATTTGCTAGAAGTATCTCTAGCAAGATTCTTAATCAGATGTGGAATGATCGTTCATGAAATTGGTATTCCGTATATTGATAAACGATATCAAGCTGCTGAATTATCACTTTTACAAGATACATGTATAAAGATGTGTGTACCAATACCACGAATTGTAGAGAAACCAGATAATTCGAATCAAATACGACGCATACGCGAATTACAACCCGACTTAGCTATCACTGGAATGGCTCATGCTAACCCTTTAGAAGCAAGAGGAATAAGTACTAAATGGTCAGTTGAATTTACCTTTGCCCAGATTCATGGGTTTGCCAATGCAAGAGATGTACTTGAATTGGTTACCCGACCCCTAAGACGTCAGAAAAATATAGAAGACTTGGATCGGACCACCTTAGTGAGAAAAAATAACAAGTTTTAAATGAATATCCTATTAATATTAATTCTTGATCAAATTAATTATAATTAGATCCATCTAATTTTATTTAGATTCTCGAAACATATTTTGTAAACGAAACATATTTTGTATTGTATATTTTGTACATGTTGTATTATAATAACATAACATTTGTTTGTTATGTCGATGGTTCGACCTGTATTGTGTATTAAATACATAAATAAAACATTTGTTTGTTATGTCAATGGTTCGAAATATTTTTATATTTTGAATTGAAGATGGTTCGACATGTATTGTATATTAAATACATAAATTGAAGATGGTTCGACATATTTTTATATTTTGAATTGTCGATGGTTCGACATGTATTGTATATTAAATACATAAATTGAAGATGGTTCGACATGTATTGTATATTAAATACATAAATTGAAGATGGTTCGACATGTATTGTATATTAAATACATAAATTGTCAATGGTTCGACCTGTATTGTGTATTAAACACATAAATACAATTTAAATATATAAGGTATCAATTCATTTTTTTGATTAAAATTCGTGTATGTGGAAGATAGCATAAATTGATTTCTATAATCATTTCACAATCTCCCATAGAAGTATGAGAGATATAAAACTCATTGATAATATACGTCACCACAGATTTACGTATCAACATTATTTGAATATAATCTAAGATAGAGGTCATTTAATTGACCTTAATGGATCACACATGGTGATAATGGTATGATACAATGGATGTAGACAATTGTATAATTGGTTTCAAAAGATACTTGAACATTTGGTTGGATCACAAATCATGGATAATGGTACTATCCTATGGATATAGGCTCTTGTAGGCTCTTGTAGGCTCTTGTAAAAAAGAGATCAATGTAATTGATATTTTATATTGGGATCACATACCTTCAATCATTAAAGAATCAATAAAGTGAAAATACTATCTACCTTTTATATCTTGATACTAAATCAATATTTCAAAATATTAAACCATCAATAACCATTAATATTTTGTATTATTAATGTTAATGACATTTATATATTGAAATAAATATTCAACCTAAACAACAAAGCTAGCTATAAACCTATACCCTAATGGAGGAATTAATTTAATTATGAATGCATATAATTTTAACATGGTTTTGGCCATGATGTCGTATTGGGTACAGACGTTAAGTCCGATGATCCTATTTGGTTTCTATTATGGCTTTTTAACTACATTGCCCGTGAACTTGTCCCAGATATACTATGTCAGTTCGTTACTGTTACAAGAACAATCCAGTATAATTGACAATAGACAAAACAGAATAATGTCTAAAGGAGACATTATTCTCAGCGGTTCTTTTGTAGGACAAATTCTAGTTTTCTTATCCATTTACTTTATACCTATTTATGCAGGACTGTGCAAACCTCATATAATGGCCGCAATGGTTACACCAATCGTGTTATTTATTTGTATAAAATTAATAGTTTCCGATCTAGTGGATCCTGCAATCCACAGTTTTGTTCGTTTGATCAACAATCCAGGAATAGAGTTTTTCCTTGGAGTAATTCTCCAATTGATGAATCCTGCCCTTTTTTTCAGCAAATCTATTTATATTAGATTAGTAAACCTCATGCTATTCCGCTATAGTAACAGTACTTTGTTTCTGCTAAGTACCGCCGCTGGATGGTTAAGCGGACAGCTTCTATTCATCCAAGTGGCAAAAATATTATGTTTGCGTGTAAATCGTGATTTAGGCTTGCAATCGGTACCAAATTCACGCTTGCAATTGTTAAAAAGACAAAAGCATGTAAGTATAACTTTACAAATGATTTTCGTTGGTTACTTTTTTATTATGTGTCTGGGTAGAACCCCAGTATTTTTAATTACGAAATGGGTCGACACTAGGGCCTTGAGGCAAGGTCCTGAAGAAGAGGAAATGGAGGACACATCAGAGGAAGAGGATCTTGATGAAAAATTGAAAAAGATGCCAAAGGCAAAGCCAAAATCCGTTCCCAATACTACAAAATCCGTTCCCAATACTACAAAAAAAAAATTCGTTCCTAAGAAAAGAAAGGAATTGTTTTTGAACGACCTTCTTAAGAAAAAGAAGGAGGACCTTATTAAGAAACAGAAGCAACAAGGCGACGATTTGACTAAAGAGGAAAAAGCCGAGATCTTATCAAATATATTGGTGAAACCGTGGCCCACCATATTTTTCGATTATCGCCGATTTAATCGGCCTATACGGTATGTGCCGATAGGTGATTCAGTCCTTCGCGGTCCTGTTAAAAGCGAAGTCGCTCAGTATTTTTTTGATACTTGTATCAGTGATGGGCGCCGAAGAATTTCCTTCACAGCTCTACCTAGTATGTCTTTCTTTGCGAAAATGATTGACTTCGGAAGTGAAAAGTATTTATCAGATCAGGATCATTTTGATAGATGGATATTTCTAAAAAAAAAACGAAGGAACTACTTAGGCAAAGAGCTTGAAGACCGAGTTAAAGCTCTAAGCAATGGATTTCCTGTTGGAAATGTGGTAGAAAAAAGAGTGAGATTTCCAAGAACCAAAAGTGGAGAGTGCCTTCCAGAAATACATGATCCTTTACTGAGCGGGCCATTCCGTGGGGTGATGAATCAATTTGAATCCCCGTGGATGTTACCTCCAGCAGACGACCTTGGCAAGAAAAAATCGAAATTGAATAACTATAATTCTACCAATGAATTTAGCCGTTGTTCATTCGTTCGAGCAGAAAATGCTAAAGTGAACATCATTGAAAAATGGTGGCTCGATAAAATACGTATATTTTTGTTCGAAGAAAAAGAAACAAAAAAAATTTTGGATGAGGTTACATTGGAAAAGTTGTCCCAAATTTATTGGGATATCTATCCGAAAGATTCGTTGGAATATGTTTTGAAAACATTGGCCCCAGCGGATCGAGATATAGAAACGGAAATCGCTTTTTGCGATAAAAAAATCTATTCAAACTTTTTGTTGAATATTTTTCTTCAAACCACGGGTACGAAATGGGAATTGCTTCTTAGTGTCCTTCCTAAGGAACAGCCTAAAGAACAGGCTTTGCTTTTTGAGCAATTGTTTTTAATAAAATCGGAAGAACTCCCAGATTCTATGCTATTTATGGATATTCAGGATATTCCTGAAGAGATTGATCAACTTATTGCTGATGAAGATATTCCTGAAGATATTGTGTATGAGATTTCTCCTGAAGAGATTTCTCAGAAATTGAAATATCTTACTGATCAAGATATACCTCAAGATATTAGGAATGATATTTCTTATAAATTGGAACTTCTTACTGATCGAGATATTGTTAAAGGGATTAGGTATAATATTTCTAAGGAATTGAAACTTCTTCTTGATCAATATATTCCTGAAGATATTTATCAGAAATTTAAAGTTATTTCTGATAAATATAATCCACGGTTTCTCTTTCTTTATAATCAAATAATGAAGAAAAGGGAGTCAAGGAAATCAAAGAATTTTCATAAACCTCGAATTAAAGATTTTTATAAAATGTTTGTGCCTATATGGCCTAGCACAAAAGTATCGGGTGTATATGAGACTTCAACTGTCGAAGATCTCCTCGAGGTTCGTCCAAGAAACGCTAAAAATATGATTATCATCAAACCCTTTGACAAAATTCAAAGAGAAAAACGACAAAGGGAACTAGAAAAACTAAAGGAAAAAGGATTTTTACAAGACTTCTTAACTTCTTCTAAATCCTTAGCTTCTTCTACAATAGAACACTTATTAGCTTCTCCTAAAATAGAAGACTTCTTAGCTTCTTCTAAAATAGAAGGTTTTTTAAAACGGTTCAAAAAAGAAGAAGCTGACGAAGCTGAAGAAGCTGAAGAAGCTGAAGAAAGAAAAGATAATGATGATGAAGAAGATCTTGATCTAGAAGAGGAAAATCTAGGAGATGATGAGGACTTGGAAGCAAAAGATATATATGTTTTTAGTTATCTGCCTGAGGGAGATTTTCGTCGGGACCTAGTCAAGGGAGCCCTACGTTTTCAAAGACGTAAAGTTTCATTGTTGAACATTTTGGCATCAAAACCACAGTCGAGTCTCTTTGTGAGACTAAAGGAGATGCCTAAAAAAGCTATAAAAAGTCGTCTAGAAAGAGAGTCGCAAAAAGTACTTGAACGCATTCGAGACCTAGATGAGGACAAAAGATTTCAATTCTTCAAATCAAAAGTGAAATTAAAGAAGAAGAAATCTATTTTTTCAATATTCCACTCGAAATCTAAATCTATTTTTTCAATATTTAACTCTTTCTGGTCAAGATTAAACAGAGCATACTTAAAGGAAAACGAGCGCCGTCAGAAACAGCATGGATTCGATTGGGAAGTCTTTCATTATGTAAGAGCTGCTATTTTATTTCCTCAATCATATCTTAGAAAAAAACTATATTTGCCAATATTAATAATAGCCAAAAATATTGGTCGTATGTTAGTATTTCAGTTCCCCGAATGGGAGCTGGATTGGGAAAACTTGAGTAACGAAACGCATATCAAATGCAACTTTGATGGTTATGAATTGTCAGACTCAGACCTACCTGATGACTGGTTGAAAGATTATATAAAAGAGGGGATTCAGATCAAGATTTTAAATCCTTTTCGCTTGAGACCTTGGTATGAACCTAACTACCGACTTATTGATACTCAACCTGAATTAATTCAAAGCAATATGAGTTTCTTAACCATGTTCGGAACAGAAATTGACGCACCTTTCGGAAATCCAACAAAAGTGCCTTCTTTTTGGAAACCTATTGTCCAATTGATTTGGAATTCTATTGAATTAAAGATAAAATTTGTTAACAAATGGATAAAATTCGTTATCCAATGGATAAAACCATGGATAAAACAATGTATGAAAACCATTGCCCAATGGATTAAAACCATTGCCCAATGCATTAAAACCATTGCCCAATGCATTAAAACCATTGCCCAATGCATTAAGCAAGGGGTGAAACCATTAACATCACCGATTAACTCATTTCTAGAAAAACTAAAGACGAAAAAACTAGAGACGAAATATCGAACAGATACTGGAAGTACAGAAAATATTCAAAGGAATAAGAAGATTCCTGTACTAATTCGGACTAAACCTACGCCTAATGTGAAATTTTCTATAGAGGTGGAAGTGGAACAGGATACATTGGATCCATTTATAATCGAACCAAATGCAGATCTGGAAGATACAGAATATCCATATGATTGGGATTGGGAAACCATAATGATTCATCGGATCAAACAGATGAAGAGAGAGTATCTGTTTCACTTAGATATTCGCAACAGAATGGAAGCGGATTTCAAAAAGAAAATGGATCAACCTTCTCCTGACATAGGATCCAGATTTAGAAAGGAATTGACTCGAATCAAAATTTGGCTTTTTCTTTTCCGAAAAAAAAGCGTTCGATTTTTCATTAAGAAATTGCCCTATTTTAGGAAGGTGTTTATTCTTACAATGAAATTAAGACTTATTGATCTCCACCTAAGTGTTATTAATCTTATCGAGTCAAATTCACTCTTTTTAATTAAATTAAAAAGTAAATTAATTGAATTAAGGAGTAAATTAATTGAATTAAGGAGTAAATTAATTGAATTAAGGAGTAAATTAATAAAGAATATTGCAGCAATGATGCAAATATTCATAAATAGAATTAGCAAACCAATTACCAACGAAAAGCAAGATTCAAAAAGGAAAATTACCCAAGCATATGTATTTCATAATATATGGCAACAAATAAGGACCATGAAGGGGTTTTATGCGAAGGATTTACTCCAATCCAGAACATCATCTCCTTTAATCAAAAAGGATATCAAAGAATTTTTAGATGTACAAGGAATATTGGATTCTAAAGAGCCTCAAGATTTGAGGGTAAAAGATTGGAAACAATGGTTAAAATGGTGTTCTAGGTACATAATAGTGCCACAGAAAAGTGGTAACCGATTTGGATTGAGTCAATTAAAGTCTTTTTTGGGAGAAAAAAGATTTCAGTCTATTGTGGAACGACTCAAGAAAAGGATCAAAAGTCACAGATATAATCTTTTAGCCTATAGTTATTTGGATTATCTGAAGGAGGATACTCATGGGCCTGCCGTACAATATATACAAGAACCAAATCATCAAGCTATTGCCAATTTTAAAAGAATCGGGAAGAATTCCGATTACTGGACAACTAAGAAGAATTCCGATTACTCGACAACTAAGAAGAATTCCGATTACTCGACAACTAAGAAGAATTCCGATTACAAATGTCAATTTTGGCTTTTCCCAAAAATTATAAAAAAAAGAAAAATGGGAAAAAAACTTCATGACCTTTTTCCTCCGGAAATAATTAGAAAATATCTTGGCAAGATAATTGAATTTGAAGAGTTTAAAATACCAGAGGACTTTGATATTGATGCTTATGTGATGGAACTGATAAAAAAAAGCGAAGAAGAAAAACAAAAAAGAAAGGAGGAAAAACAAAGACTTAAGCTAGAACTGGAAGAGAAAAAGAAAGCTCTAGCAAATAGAAAAGACGAGATACGGAAAAAACTGCAAGCGGCAAAGACTCCAGAAGAAGTGAAAAAAATTAAAGAGGGATTAAAGAGAGAGCGTGAAAAAAGGAAAAAGAAAAAGATAGAGGAAAAACGAGCTTTGCTAAGGAAACAACGGAATGAGTATTTAGCTGAAAAAAAAAAAAGACAGGCTGCTCGACGGGCTCATCGAGCTAAAGAAAACAAAGCTCGACGAGATCAAAACTTTAAAAATGTAAGACATACAGATTTTCTAGTTCGAGACTTCTGTGATCTTTATCACAACAAAGTAGACCGTGAGGACCAAGATGAATATCGAATAGATTTAAAAAACAAGATTTTAAAACAAGATACTGAAAGAGAAAACCAAGGGACCGAAAATAGCTGGGATCACGTGAAATTTCGATTGGATAATGAAGACGTAAATAAAGAAAAGAAAGAAAAGAAACAAATGAAAAAAATAATAAAGGCGGAAAGAAAAAAACGAAAGGAGGAAAGAAAAAAACAAAAGCAAAAAGAAAAACAAACAAACAAAATAATAAAGGGGAAAAGAAAAAAACGAAAGGAAATGGAAAAACTAAGAAAGGAGAGAATAAAAAGACAAAAGACACAAAGTTTTTTGTCTTTCCTCCTTAATTACAAAATAGAAAGTGGAAACATTTATAAGAATCAAACGAAAAAAATTTATCAGAATCAAAAAGAAACTAAGAAAGAGAATCAAACTAAGAGAGAGAATCAAACTAAGAAAGAGAATCAAACTAAGAAAGAGAATCAAACTAAGAAAGAAACTAAAAAAGAAACTAAGAGAATAGGAAAGAAAAACAATAAGAAAGAAACTAAGAAAGGAGAGAAGAAAGGAGAGAAGAAAGGAGAGAAGAAAGGAAAGAAAGAAACTAAGAAAGGAGAGAAGAAAGGAAAGAAAGAAACTAAGAAAGAGAATCAAACTAAGAGAGAGAATCAAACTAAGAAAGAAACTAAAAAAGAAACTAAGAGAATAGGAAAGAAAAACAATAAGAAAGAAACTAAGAAAGGAGAGAAGAAAGGAGAGAAGAAAGGAGAGAAGAAAGGAAAGAAAGAAACTAAGAAAGGAGAGAAGAAAGGAAAGAAAGAAACTAAGAAAGGAGAGAAGAAAGGAAAGAAGAAAGGAAAGAAAGAAACTAAGAAAGGAGAGAAGAAAGGAGAGAAGAAAGGAAAGAAAGAAACTAAGAAAGGAGAGAAGAAAGAAACTAAGAAAATAGGAAAGAAAGAAACTAAGAAAATAGGAAAAAAAGAAACTAAGAAAATAGGAAAGAAAGAAACTAAGAAAGAAACTAAGAAAGGAGGAAAGAAAGAAACTAATAAAGGAAGAAAGAAAGAAACTAAGAAAGGAAGAAAGAAAGAAACTAAGAAAGAAACTAAGAAAGGAGAGAAGAAAGAAACTAAGAAAGAAACTAAGAAAGGAGGAAAGAAAGAAACTAATAAAGGAGAAAAGACAAAGAAAGATAAATTACAAAAAATAGAAGAAATAAAAAATAAAGAAAAAGAAAAATTAGCAACAGAAAAACGAAAACAAAAAGCCGCGAAAAAATTGGCGCATCGAGAAATGGTGGCAAATGAGTTTCATTGGCACCTCAAGTACAAACTCCATAAGTTGGAGTTAGCTCCCTGGTTTTCCAAGAACAGAAATTCTTTTCGTTTACTAGACCAGAAGAAATTTGGCACTACGCCTCTAATGCCAACCCTGGCACCGATATTGGCAAAGGGAGACATTGACTTAAATTTATTGGAGCTTCTAGTATATATGAGAAGTATTTTCGGGAGGGAGAGTCGTGAAGTGTATTTCGATGGTAGGAATAGTCCATTTTTAAATATTTTTGCGGATCGAATCAAACTGTCTACGCCACTTGTACCGGGGTACTTTAATGACCGATTCCTGATATATAAAATCGCAAGTTGTTTATTGAAATTAAAAAAGAAAGAGATTGATGTAACTATTTTTGATAGATCTGTGCGACGCGGAAAAATAAAAACTAGAGAGTATGAAAATGAAAAACTTTCAAGTTCCCTCATTTTCGAACATATTTTAATTCCAAGACGTCGTAGAGAATTTCGAATTTTGAATCGTTTGAATCTAGAAAACGAAAACAATTTAGGTGAAAATACAGGACTTTACAATAGTAAAGACATACAGAATGACGAAGGACTCATGGAAAAAGATGAACATCTTATCATAGATGCAAGACAAAAGATAAGACGTTTTCTTTGGCCTCGTTATCGATTAGAAGATCTTATTTGCATGAATAGATATTGGTGGAATACAAATGATGGGAGTCGATCTGCTATGTTGAGGGTACGTATGTACCCCAAAATAGATCATTGGGACCATATTAAAAATAATTTGTCTGAAATAAAACTCTCAATGAAAAAGATTATTCAAGATTTGTTGAATCATACCAAAAGTTTCTTGGGTTCTTGTAATCCCAGGAAACTTTGGTCTTTTTTTTTACAGAATAAAAACGCGAACTCTTGTTGTAATTCGGACTTTCCTTTGTCCGAACGTCCTTTTGGACGTATCAGGAATCCAAATATTAGAAAATTGAAAAATATGTTAAACTCCCTTTTTAACAAACTTTTCGATTTTCTTAGATTCTTGAATTTACTCCTTGTCAAACTTGATAGGTTTGTAACAAGGAGTAAATGGGGAGTTAGAGCCTATAAGACTAGGTCTTTTTTAAATAAGGCTAGGTCTTCCGGCCTAAAAGCTTGGGTCCATTTTAAGAGACTTTGGTGTTCCGTAAAGGAACATTGGGAGAAATTTTTAGAGGAAATCACTAATTATTTAAGGAGCTTTAGTTTCCTTTTCCTTATTTATTTAAGGAGGTTTAGTTTCCTTTTCCCTATTTATTTAAGGAGGTTTAGGAAACTTTTCTTTATTTATTTAAGGAGCTTTAGTTTCCTTTTCCTTATTTATTTAAGGAGGTTTAGGAAACTTTTCTTTATTTATTTAAGGAGGTTTATGAAACTTTTACTTCATTATTTAAGGAGGTTTATGAAAAAGTAATATTGGAGGGAAGACAAATTAAATTCCTGAAGGATATCCAAAAGTTGAAATATAAGGCCCCTAAAATATTAGATGATAAGAAAAAACCCTCGGATGATAAGAATAGGCCCTCCAAATATGGCCAGCTGTTATGTTAACGAGGCTTTAAATCTTCATTTAAGTATGTTTCTACGGGAAGAGAGAGATAATCCATCTCCCGTAGAAACCTTCGGAACGAATCAGAATATATAGACCATAATTGAAAATAAATGGATCTCATTCTTTTTTCTTACTATAAATTAAATAAATCACATTTGAATTCGGAAAATTTTTTTATGATCAAGAATTTGTCCGTTCGTCCCTCTTTGGTTACTAAAAAACAGAGAGGATCTATTGAATATCAAGTATGTTATTTAACCAGTCGAATTAAAAGGCTTACTGAGCATTTAGACCTGCATAGGAGGGACTATTCGTCCCAAAGAGGTTTGTGTAAAATTGTGGGTAAACGTAGGCAACTTCTGATTTATCTGTTCACGAGAGATAGAGTTCGTTACGATAATTTAATCAATCAATTAAATATTCGTGGGCCACGTTAATTTTGAACAAAGTTTTCAGATCCAATTACGGTTTATTAAATTCCGGATCCTAATGAGTTCATAAAAAAACTGGAGAAGAGTTATAATTATGGTTACTACGGATAAAAACCCCATGATGTTAAGTATGGGTCCTCATCATCCATCAATGCATGGTGTTCTTCGACTTATTGTTACTCTAGATGGTGAAGATGTTATTGACTGTGAACCTATATTAGGTTATTTACATCGAGGGATGGAAAAAATTGCTGAAAACCGAACAATTGTCCAATATCTCCCCTATGTAACACGATGGGATTATTTAGCTACTATGTTCACAGAGGCGATAACGGTTAATGCGCCAGAAAGATTGGAAAATATTCAAGTACCTAAAAGGGCTAGCTATATAAGAGTGATTATGCTAGAGTTGAGTCGTATAGCTTCTCATTTGTTATGGCTTGGACCTTTTATGGCTGATATTGGTGCGCAAACTCCTTTCTTTTATATTTTAAGAGAGAGGGAAATGATATATGATTTATTTGAAGCTGCCACGGGCATGCGAATGATGCATAATTATTTCCGTATTGGAGGAGTAGCTGTGGATTTACCCTACGGTTGGATAGATAAATGCTTAGATTTTTGCTATTACTTCTTCCCAAAAGTGACAGAATACGAAAGGCTTATTACACGCAATCCTATCTTTTTGAAACGAGTTGAGGGAGTAGGCATTATTGCTAGAGAAGAAGCAATAGATTGGAGTTTATCAGGACCCATGCTGCGAGCTTCCGGAATCCAATGGGATCTTCGTAAAGTTGATCATTATGAATGTTACGATGAATTAGATTGGGAAATCCAATGGCAAAAAGAAGGAGATTCTTTAGCTCGTTATTTGATTCGAATCGGGGAAATGAAAGAATCTATAAAAATAATTAGACAGGCCCTAGAAGTAATTCCGGGAGGGCCCTATGAGAATTTAGAGATCCGACGTCTCAATAAGGGAAAAGATTCGCAATGGAACAATTTTGAATCTCGATTTATTAGTAAAAAACCTTCCCCTACGTTTGAGTTATCAAAACAAGAACATTATGTTAGAGTAGAAGCTCCCAAAGGAGAATTAGGAATTTTTTTAATAGGAGATGATAATATTTTTCCCTGGAGATGGAAAATCCGACCACCTGGTCTCATTAATTTGCAGATTCTTCCTCAACTGGTTAAAAATATGAAATTGGCCGATATCATGACCATTTTGGGTAGTATAGATATCATTATGGGAGAGGTTGACCGTTAAAATGGCGATTAATATAGCGGATCTCGAAGAACAAGCTATCAATTTATTTTCTCGATTGGGATTTCCAAAAGAGATATCTAGTCTTATATCAATTCTAATTGACATAATTACTCTTCTATTCGGAATTACGACAGGATTATTAGTTATTGTATGGCTCGAAAGAAAAATATCTGCGGGAATACAACAACGTATTGGACCTGAATACGCCGGTCCTTTGGGAATTATTCAAGCTTTGACGGATGGGATCAAACTACTTATAAAAGAGGATATACCCCCATCTAGGGGGGATATTTGGTTATTTAGTATTGGACCAGCGGTAGTGGTCATACCTATTTTTTCAGGTTATTTAGTAATTCCCTTTGGCCGCCACATTGTTCTACTTGATCTTAGTATAGGTGTTTTTTTTTGGATCGCCATTTCAAGTATTGCTCCCCTTGGACTTCTTATAGCAGGATATGGATCAAATAATAAATATTCTTTTTCAGGTGGTCTCCGAGCTGCTGCTCAATCTATTAGTTACGAAATTCCTTTAGCTTTATGTGTGTTATCTATATCTCTACGTGTGATCCGTTGGAATATGAGATATATCTTTCCCTCTTTTTAGGATAGGATAAAAAGGGAAAAAAGTGAATGGGATGAGTATTGATTCTTCATTCCGATCAAAAAACTAGATGGTCATATGGGTGAGATCAAACAGTTTGCAAATCTGCAGTAAGATGATTGAGTCCCATCCCCCATGTACAAGAGTGAAAGCATGCACAATCAATGAAACCCAGTTCATATATTAGTCATTGGGGCCCAGCAGCGGGGAGGCAAAGGAAAAAGTATGAAGTTAATATCATACATACCGAAAATGAAACAAAGGTAGGTGGTGAGAAACACCAAGATATAAAAAAGATTAGTAAAAGATGTTTCCATAGAAATGGGATGACAATAAGGACTTGGCATTGGTAGGGATGATCAAGTAGTACTTCCTCAGAACCCCGATCTAGAATATGTTTCTATCTACTAGAAAAGAATGGCTATCCAGAACGAAGTAATCCTTTACACAGTTTTCCTCTCTCTCACAAAAAAATAGTGAAGGTTAAGATAGGTTCAAAAGCTCCCATTATTGTAGCAGACAGAATCTCATTGGTCTAATTTATAATATGAATATTCTGATGCTTTTTTTCTTTTGGTATTGTGTTTTTTTATTCCTCAATGGCCATTGAGAAGCCGTATGAAGCGAAAGTTTCACGTACGGTTTTGGAATAGAGATAAGAACAGTTATGTTTCTATCGACTATAATTATCCAACAGTTCAAGTACAATTGATATAGTTGAAGCACAGTGCAGATATGGTTTTTTAGGATGGAATTTGTGGCGTCAACCTATAGGGTTTCTAGCTTTTTTCATCTCGTCTCTAGCAGAATGTGAGAGATTGCCCTTTGATCTACCAGAAGCAGAAGAAGAATTGGTAGCGGGTTATCAAACTGAATATTCGGGTATCAAATTTGGTTTATTCTACGTCGCTTCTTACCTAAATCTATTAGCTTCTTCATTCTTTGTAACAGTTCTTTACTTGGGCGGATGGAACTTATCAATTCCATTCATATCCATTTTGGAACATTTTGAATGCGATTCTATTTCTGTAATTAGCGAGGTCTTTAATATAACGATCAGGATCTTAATTCTATTAGCTAAAGCTTATCTTTTCTTATTTATTTCTATCACGGCAAGGTGGACCTTGCCTAGGATAAGAATGGACCAATTATTGGATCTTGGTTGGAAATTTCTTTTACCTATTGCTTTGGGTAATCTATTACTAACAGCTTCTTTCCAACTTATTCTATTGTGACCAACTCTCTCTTCGTGAAGAGGTTCTGCATTCTGCAATAAATTCAAATTTGATAGATCAAATCTATGAAGAGAAAGAATTTTATTATGAATGATTATTCAAGGATATTTGCCACATGTTCTCCACGGTGACTGGGTTTATGAATTATAGTGAACAAGCAATACAGGCTGCGAGATACATTGGTCAAGGTTTTATGATTACCTTATATCACATGAATCGTTTACCTATTACCATTCAATATCCCTATGAAAAATTGATCCCATCAGAACGATTTCGTGGACGGATCCACTTTGAATTTGATAAATGTATTGCTTGTGAAGTATGCGTTCGTGTATGCCCGATTAATCTACCCGTTGTGGATTGGAAAGTCGGAATAGATATTGGGAAAAAACGATTGCAAAGTTATAGTATTGATTTTGGAATTTGTATCTTTTGTGGGAATTGTGTCGAATATTGTCCCACAAATTGTCTGGCGATGACTGAAGAATATGAACTTTCGACCTATGATCGTCATGAATTAAATTATGATCATATTGCTTTAGGACGTTTACCAATATCGGTTATTGAGGATTTAACAATTCGAACAGTTCCGAGTTCTTAATAACTTATTATGTTATGTCTGAAGATAAATTATTAGAATATCCAATAAGGTCATTTTTTTTTAGTGAATGGGATGGAATAATATTGGAACTTATCGTGAACATAATGAATCGACCTGAACAGATATATGATATTATTTTGGCTCCTATAACACTAAGTCTCATATTAGGAGGTCTAGGAGTAGTATTACTTACTAATATAATCTATTCTGCCCTTTCATTGGGGCTAGTTCTTATTTGTATATCCCTATTATATATTATATTGAACGCAGATTTCGTAGCTGTTGCACAAATTCTGATCTACATAGGAGCTGTTAATATTTTGATAATATTCGCCGTAATGTTGATGAATAACCCGAAATATCCCAATTCAGCCCCCCCCTGGACTGTCGGAGATAGCATAACTTCAATAGTTTGTACGAGTCTTTTTTGTTCATTAATTACTATTATCCTGAACATATCATGGTTCGGAATATCTCTGACTCAAAAATCAGATCAAATTTTGGAACGAGATCTAACAAACAATATTCAACGTATTGGGACTCATTTATCCACTGATTTTTTCCTTCCATTCGAACTTATTTCTATAATTCTTCTAGTTGCTCTCATAGGAGCTATTACCATAGCTCGCCGAGAAGAAACAGTTTGAAAATAAAAGTTGTAAATAAAAGCTCTCGTGCGTATTAGTAGCATAGATATAATCTTTGATCTTTTAGATTGCGTAATAACCATTTCATTCTTTAGATAATTGAACAATTATCAACTTAATAGAACTTTTGTTTGTATCTAAAATTGAGGTATGAGGAGTTTCTCTATTATGCTCGAATATGCACTTATTTTAGGTGCTTATTTATTATCTATCGGTATTTATGGACTAGTAACAAGTCGGAACATGGTTAGAGCACTTATGTGTCTTGAGCTAATACTGAATGCGGTTAATTTAAATCTAGTAACATTCTCAGATTTTTTTGATAGCAGGCAAGTAAAGGGGAAGATTTTATCGATCTTTGTTACAGCTATTGCAGCTGCTGAAGCAGCTATTGGATTAGCTATTATTCTGGCAATATATCGTAACAGAAAATCAACTCGTATCGATCAATTTAATTTGTCAAAATGGTAATATCTACATATTCTAAATCTGTATATTTATTTCTATTCTAAATTAGATAATAGGTCTGTTTCTCTAAAAATAAATCTAGATCTATTTTATCGATCTATCTTTATTTTAGAAAGAGCGATATAGTATTACGATCAAGCAATAACATGATTCATATTTACCTCATTATCCAAATGGTCTCTCTAACACGATTAGACCAAAGTCCGGAAAGATGAAAGTTAGACAAATCTTTATCTTTATTAAACAGATAGAACCCGGATCTATCCATATATCACTGATAATACAATCATTGATTTGCTTTATATTAATAATATATCATTATTGGTCATATATTATATAATCTTATACAGTTAAAAACTTTTTACATATTAAAAATGGAGTTCATAGATCCAATGGCACATTCAGTAAAAATTTATGATACATGTATTGGTTGTACCCAGTGTGTACGAGCATGCCCCACAGATGTATTAGAAATGATACCTTGGGAAGGATGTAAAGCTAAGCAAATTGCTTCTGCTCCAAGAACAGAAGATTGCGCAGGTTGTAAGAGGTGTGAATCTGCTTGTCCAACGGATTTCTTAAGTGTACGTGTTTATTTATGGCATGAAACAACTCGCAGTATGGGTCTAGCTTACTGACCCATAAGCACAATAAAAATAGTTAGATCAATCCCATACATATTTTTCATTCTCCTTTTTCTATTTCACTGATCAAAACCCATACTCGAACCATTAAGCATGGGTTTTGATATCGAAAATCTCTTTTCTTTCCATTATGAGTAATTTACCTTGGTTAACAATAATTGTCATTTTGCCCATATCTGCGGGGTTATTAATTCCATTATTTCCCCATAGAGGGAATAAGATGATTCGATGGTATACTCTAGGTATTTGTTTATTAGATCTCCTTTTAATGACCTATACATTCCGTTATCATTATAATTTTTCTAATTCATTAATCCAATTGGAAGAGGATTATAATTGGATAAATCTTATTAATCTTCATTGGAAACTGGGAATTGACGGATTTTCCATTGGACTTATTTCATTGACGGGATTTGTAACTACTTTAGCTACTTTAGCTGCTTGGCCAGTTACTCGAAATCCGCGATTGTTGCATTTCTTGATGTTGGCAATGTACAGTGGCCAATTAGGATTATTTGCTTCTCGAGATATTCTACTTTTCTTTCTCATGTGGGAGTTGGAACTAATTCCCGTTTACCTACTTTTATCCATGTGGGGGGGAAAAAGACGTCTATATTCGGCCACAAAATTTATTTTGTATACGGCGGGTGGTTCCATTTTTATCTTAATGGGAGCTTTAAGTATGGGTCTCTATGGATCTCATGGACCAACATTCGATTTCGAAATACTAGCTAAAAAATGTTATCCCATAACACTTGAAATAGTACTCTATTTTGGGTTTTTGATCACTTATGCCATAAAATTGCCAATCTTACCTTTACATACCTGGTTACCAGATACTCATGGGGAAGCACATTATAGTACATGTATGCTTTTGGCCGGAGTTCTATTGAAAATGGGAGGATATGGGTTGATCCGAATTAATATGGAATTGCTACCTCATGCTCATTCTTTGTTTTCACCATGGTTGATAATAATCGGAGCGGTGCAAATTATCTATGCAGCTCTAACTTCTATGGGTCAACGAAATTTGAAAAGGAGGATAGCCTATTCATCAATATCTCATATGGGTTTTGTAATTATAGGAATTGGTTCCATGACAGATACAGGTCTCAATGGAGCCATTTTGCAAATGATTTCTCATGGATTAATTGGTGCTGCACTTTTTTTCTTGGCAGGAACAAGTTATGATAGGATATGTACTCTTTTCCTTGACGAAATGGGAGGAATCGCTATACCAATACCTAAAATCTTTACTATGTTCACTAGCCTTTCAATGGCTTCTTTTGCATTGCCAGGAATGAGTGGTTTCGTAGCAGAATCTATTGTATTTTTGGGAATAATTACTAGTCATAAATATTCTTTGACCTTTCGAATCATTATTACTGTAATAGCGGCAATTGGAGTGATATTAACTCCCATCTATTTATTATCTATGTTACGTCGAATGTTCTATGGATATAAGGTTTTGAATGTCCCAAATCCTTATTTTAAGGATTCAGGACCACGCGAAATTTTTATTTTGATCTGTCTCTTTCTACCAATCATAGGTATTGGTCTTTACCCCGATCTAGTTCTATTTCTGTACAATGATAAGGTAGAAGCTATTTCTTCTCAATTTTTCTATTAATCGTAATAATTTTTTTTTGTTACCTTCCAGATAGAATAGATTGCCAGCTATCTAATAGGCCTACTCTTTTCTTTATGAAATATTCATATAAAAAAAGATAATTGATCTCTAGTTCGAGTTATTTCAAGTAGTGATTTTATACGATTCTGTAATCACCCTTTGAAATAACTTGGACAAACTACCTATTGATCTTACTTATCAATAACATAAGTGACTGTATTGAATCTATCTTATGCCTTATGCAAGCAAATTAATCGTTATAAATGAATCAACCATCCATAGCTATGTAAACCTATTCCTAATAGATCAACCCCCAAATAACAGATCCAAACTAGAAAAAATCCTAGAGAAGCCACAATTGCCGGTTTCTCACCTTGCCAACCCCTGTTGATTCTAGTATGTAGATAAATTGCAAATATGGTCCAAGTAATTAATGCCCAAGTCTCTTTTGGATCCCAGCTCCAATAAGATCCCCATGCTTCATTGGCCCATACTGCCCCAGAAAGAATACCTATAGTTAAAAAAGAAAATCCTAAACCAATGCCACGATAACTCCAATTATCTAATTGGTGAGTCAATTTCGACTTACGATAATTCGCAAATCGAAAGCAAAAACTATCTTTCAAATCCTTTTTTTCTTGGTCGTGTGAATACCCATTTTTATTGGGAGATCGTAAACAAGAATTGTCCGCACTCAAAATAATCTTTCGATTTATTTGAGACGTAATAACTAAAAAAGCTATTGATGATAGGGATCCACATAAAAGAGTTGCATAGCTGAGCAATATCATACTTACATGCATCATTAACCAATGAGATTGTAAAGCGGGTACTAACATTGCAGATTGCTGCATTTTATCTGGAAGACCTAAAGTAGCAAAACCATGAGTTAACATGGCACTTGGCGCGGTGATTGCACCTAACCACCAAGCATCCTGGCCTCGTACTTCTATAACTATATGAATCATGGAAGAACTCCATGAAAGGAACATGAATGACTCATACAAATTACTTAACGGCAAATGTCCCGAATAAAGCGAACGATTAACTAATACTCCTGTTATACAAATAAACGTCACTATCATGCCCTTTCCTCCCGAACAACTTAGTTCTTCACTTGGATAAATTAAGGTTCCCCAATAAATGAGAGTGACAACAAAAGTCAGAGAAAAAGAGACATGAGCTGATATATGTTCTAGAGTTATGAATATCATAATAAACCCATCTCTTAATTTGATTTTGAATAGGATCGATGAAAGAAAGATAAAATCGATTGATATGTCATCAATCATATCAACATAGATCGAATAGTGGTACTATCTAAAATTAATATAGATAATTCATAAGAATGCCGCCACTCGGATTCGAACCGAGATGCTCTAGCACTGCTTCCTAAGAGCAGCGTGTCTACCAATTTCACCATGGCGGCTTGGTATTGTCTAGTAACTATATTAGACTATTTTTCCGAGATTGTCAATGGAAATATGTATATAAAATTGTTATCAGCAATGTCCGAATATCAGTTCGGACATTGAATATTAAATGTGATGTTAGTCGTTATAACGGAGCATGGCGCAGTTTGGTAGCGTGCCATCTTGGGGTGATGGAGGTCGCGGGTTCAAATCCTGTTGCTCCGAAACGAACGGCAAACAAGATCGTCTTGATTTAATACGTTCTGCCATTGAACAATATATATATATAAAATAACTAAAAAAAAAGAAAGGAGAAGGAAGGGTTTTATATCATTACTTTCCCATCGTAATGATTCATTCAAAAAATAAAAATATTGGCATAGATAAAATAAAGAAACTAGGATGAATGTAATTCATATATCTTTATTTTTTTTCTTCGATCAATTGTCTTCGCAATTAGACCTTAGAGATTGCGATGTTAATAGGGAGGTAGACATCCCTATAATTTTATTTATAAGATCGAAAAAATATCACAGACTAATTAATCTCTTTAAATACCTACCTGATGATTCATTCCATAGCTTATTTGTTTATTACAAAACACTACGTTTCGATTGAGTTTATTTTCGGCATAGATAGAATCAAATTTTTACATAATAGAGCTACCAGCAACATGTAATGGCGGAGTTGATCCGGGATTCTTAAAACAGAATGATGCACTTTTTTCCTTTCCCACTGGAAAAGGAAAAAAGGGATGGAGGAATGGTTGATAAACCCCTCCCCCATCTTCAAAATTGGTCGGATAGAATGGCTGTAGTGGAACTAATTTATGACCGTGTCCCTTTTGCTCAACCACTATCTCTACCTCAAGGTTCCATCGCTGTTCTCCAGAGTCTTAGAGGGTGTAGTATATTTGCTGGTGTTACATACCCTACAATTCATTGACGGATCTATATTTTATTTGGATGAGTCATAGGATTTATCCTTTGGAAAAACCCCTGGCTGATCTTGATCTAAAAAACCAAAGCTTATCATCATAGTTAGCTAAATAAACGACTTTTGCTGCGGACCGATATGCTTTTTCCTTCCAAACATTGCTACGAATTTTTTTTTTCGATTTAGAGGTACGCTTCTTTGGAACTGCCATAATGAATAATAGTTTCAATTAAATTCATTTATCTAGTTCGATGTGAAGGACATGTATGTACTTATCAATAACGATATAGTTTTTTATGAAGGAAAAAAACTTTAATAAAGATCCAACTCCCTCAATTATTATAAATTAATATTAAATTTATAAATTAATTATAATTTATAATAATGACTCAACCTCTTTTGGTAAATCTGTTCCCACCCCACCCATTTGCCCAAAATGGGTGGAATCTATTACAAATCAACAAATCAAATAAAAATTGAACAATGTATTTATTGTTAATTGTATTTGCGCCTTGTTGTTATTAATAGAACGCATCTTAGTAAATGATCATTTCATCTTTGAAATAGTTATAATATAATATTATTATATTTACTTAACTCTCGCATTTTTTAATTTTTAAACGGAGATGTCTCGGATTAGTAGTAGGAGATCGACACAAATCAATAATACTTAGTTACTTAATCCATTTTTTTAATTAATGATCATAATTATGATGCGGAGTGACGGATAAAAAAAAAGCTAGTTGTTTCTATAAACTCGGAATTGTTAACTTTTCGTTTCAATTCTTACGTATACTACTCATTAATTTTTAGTGGATGGAAAGCAACTATGTAATTTTAACAGATTCAATTTCCTAGGAAATTGAAAATAAAAATATCCAGTCTCCCCAATTGGTTTAATTCTTGTTAAGCTCCATTACTACTATTCATATACAGTATAATTAATTTTATTAAAAAACTTTATCTTTGGTTAATAAAACTAGATTATATTGAATCATTCATAAAATAAAAACGTGCGTGTACACAACTATTGAGTACCTAGACTGAAAACTAGGAACTAGAGTTCCTTCTTGCTCATCTGACAAATATTTGATTAGTATCAGTATTGACCGGTTCAAATCTGGTATTTGCAGAAAAAAAAGATCAAAAAAGGTCAAAGGAATATTAAATCGATGGGATCCCATCCGATATTTTATCGTTCTTCTTGGTTTGTGACCTATTCTTTTTTTTTTATTCTCTCTAGGATCTAGTGGATTGTAAACCAAGAATGTAGAATATAAAATATAATAATGATTTGATCTTCATATGGAATTTCTATATAAATATGCTTGGATCGTGCCTTTCCTTCCGTTTTCAGCTTCTGTACCAATCGTATTAGGATCTTTATTTTTTCCGGGGGCAACTAAGAGTCTTCGCCGTACATGGGCTCTTATTAGCATTTTTCTGCTAAGCGTAGCTATGTTTCTTTCTTTCAATCTGTTCTTGCAACAAATTACCGGTGGTCCCATCCATCGATATTTTTGGTCCTGGATCATCAACAAGAAGTTTTCGCTAGAGTTGGGCTATTTAATTGATCCACTTACTTCTATTATGTTAGTTTTAGTTACAACAGTTGGAACCATGGTTATGATCTACAGTGATAATTATATGTCACATGATAAAGCGTATGCGAGGTTTTTTGGTTATCTCAATTTTTTCAATGCTTCTATGCTAGGACTAGTTATTAGTCCTAATTTACTACAAATATATATTTTTTGGGAATTAGTGGGAATGTGTTCCTATTTATTGATAGGTTTCTGGTTTATGCGACCCAGTGCGGCTAATGCTTGTCAAAAAGCATTTATAACTAACCGTGTGGGGGATTTTGGACTCTTATTAGGAATCCTAGGTTTTTATTGGGTCACGGGTAGTTTCGAATTTCAATATTTGTCCGAAAAATTGAACGAATTTATTGCCGTTGATGGAGTTGGTTCATTCTTTGTTACTTCGTGTATTTTTCTCTTATTTTTAGGCCCAGTAGCCAAATCTGCACAATTCCCACTTCATGTATGGTTACCTGATGCTATGGAAGGACCTACTCCTATTTCAGCTCTTATACATGCCGCCACTATGGTAGCAGCAGGCATTTTTCTTGTAGCTCGAGTGTTTCCTCTTTTCAGAGCTCTACCTTCAATAATGAATCTTATCTCTTGGATAGGTGGAATAACAGCTCTATTGGGAGCTACTATGGCTCTCGCTCAAAAAGATCTTAAAAGAGGCTTGGCTTATTCCACTATGTCTCAATTAGGTTATATGATGTTAGCTCTAGGTATAGATTCCTATCAAATCGCCCTGTTTCATTTGATTACACATGCTTATTCTAAGGCATTATTGTTCTTAGGATCTGGATCAGTGATCCATTCCATGGAACCCATTGTTGGATATTGTCCCGGTAAAAGTCAGAATATGGCTCTTATGGGTGGTTTGAGGAAATATATGCCAATTACAGGAATTACTTTTTTTTGGGGGACACTTTCTCTTTCCGGTATTCCACCTTTTGCTTGTTTTTGGTCCAAAGACCAAATTGTTGGTAATAGTAAGTTATATTCACCCATTTTCGGGTGGATAACTTGGTTCACAGCAGGATTAACTGCCTTTTATATGTTTCGTATGTATTTACTTACTTTTGAAGGGGACTTCCGTATAAATTTAGTTAATTCATATAACAACCATATTATATTATATTCGACTTCTATGTGGGGAGAGGAGGAGTCCAGGACATTCAGTAAAGCGAGAGTGGATTCCATGTCGAATCAAATTACAGGAAGGAATAATTCCTTCTCCAAACAAGCATTTCAAATTTCGAATAAAATAGAAGGATTTTTCAAAAAGAAAAAGAACAGGGGTTTGGTTGTCACTTATCCTTTGTTCTATAAAGAATCTTTTGTATACCCGAAAGAATCGAGTAAGGCAATGCTATTGCCTTTAGTTGTATTGGGAATATTTACTCTGTTTGTTGGATTGATAGGAGTTCCTTTTTTTCGAGGCAGAATGAGTTATGAGATATTATCTCAATGGTTTACTTCATCGATGAACCATTTTGATGAGAACCATCCGGACAATTGGTCCGAATCTTTCACAGATGCAATTCCCTCAGTTGGTATAGCATTTCCCGGTATATTGATGGCCTATTTTCTATATAGACCTGTTCACTTCTTATCACAGGATGTACATTATGGAACAAATTCTAAGATTAGGATTATCTCGGACCAATCAATTAATGTTATATATAATTGGTCATATCATCGAGCTTATATAGATAGATATTATGACAGAATCTTGACTAGAGGTGTACGAAAATTAGCTGAAACAAGTTATTCATTTGATCAATGGGCAATTGATGGAATCCCAAATGGAGTAGCTATTTTAGCTCTTTTTGTAGGAGAGGGAATGAGATATCTAGGAGGGGGACGTATATCTTCCTATATATTTGTGTCTTTATTCTGTATATTAATATCTATATTAATAGTTTTAATAACGAATATTTCCATTCCATCCATATAAATAAAGGAGATAAATTGATCCATTATCAGATTTATCATTTTGTGTCCATAAATTCTATCCTTTTTAGAATTGTTCCCTGGATTAATCCATTATTTAAGATAATCGGTATTGTAAATTAATATGAAGTGAATTCATAAATTCATTTAATATGAAAAAGATATAGAGAGAGAAAGGTTATAAAAATATTGAAATGCTGAAAAAGAAAAGACAAATAGTGATTGATATGGCGAAGGTACGATCTCAGATTATTAGATCCATTCTCACACTTTGCCATTTTCCACTACTTCATCTACCAAAATCACCGGACAGATCGAATAAGATTTTGCATATCCTATCAACTAGCCTATGATCGGCTGTATGTTTTACAGAAGGTAAAGAGATGAAAGAAAAGAATCAAGGACCTTCTACTGCTTAATTGAGAGCTA